GCAGAAATAAGCCTCCTTCGAGGCTATTTTCGAAGAAAATAGCCTTATCCTTTTTTTATCCCTATTTTTTTAGAGTTTAGACTTTTAGCTAGCACGATGCTTGCTTATATGTAGTGTAGCCTTCGCCTCAGCAATAAAAAAAATAAAGAACTTTATTTTTTTAGAGCTTGCGCCACGAACCCACAAATTTATCTATTATTTTATCTCTAATACTTCTAAAATTCATCGGATTATTATGATTCGAACATAACTAGTCTTCGTCCCAAACGAAGTGCCTACCCAAGCCGGCCCTAATCCGTCAAAAAACAAGAGTACTTGGACTTGAACCAAGAATTTGAAGGTTGAAGCTTCCTATTTTGCCAATTAAACTACACTCTTCAGAGAATATCCGATTTGAACGGATGCGGCTAGAATATAACCTAATAAGACTCAAGCTTACCGCCTTAAACCACTCGGCCAATTCTCTTTAATTCCTCAGCGAATCGAACGCTGATATCATTCTTATCAAAAATGCACTCTACCGTTTAAGTTAAGGAATCTTATAGGGTATAATCAGCAAACTCGCTCAGCAGTAAAAAAAAAATAAAGAACTTTATTTTTTTTTTCCTCGCTTCGCCCAAGTGAGAGGAACTTTCTTCCTCTCACCCTCGGATTAGTGGCGCAAGCTCTGCTGCTCCTCTAACCCTTAATACTGAAAAATGAAGGATTTGAACCTTCAACTTATTGTGTGTAAAACAATCGCTCTACCATTGAACTAATTTTTCTTTATCCGTTTCCTGCTATTAGCTTGCTAGAGGGTATTGCCGTATTCCCTAGTCCTACGGACCAGCAAGCTCGGGATAAAAAAAATATATTTTTTTTTTATCCCTGCCTTCGGAGGGAATACGGCAATACCGAAAGCGGATGAATTTTTTACTAGGGCTAGCTTCGCTAGAACGAAGTCCCACCCTGCGTAGCTGGGATACTACTGAATCGCCTTCTCATTTTTAATAGTAATTATTATAGCACCCGTCATAGCTAATAATAATATAAAACTAGCCATAAATATTCACATATTGTGACTTGTATATAATATATGCCCTATAGTTGCTGTATGCCCTGTTTCAGCCATATTATTATCTCAACTATTACTTGATACAAACATAATATTCGCATTTGTAATGTCTATGTTTTTATTAATATAATTTAAAATATCGCTAAATTTATTTCAAGGTAAATAATATAGTATAGTATTTAATTTACTACTGTAATTATTTAATATCGCCATGTAATAAGGTAGTATTTGGAATATAGTAAAATTTGCAAGGATTGTAATAAATAAACCTAAAGATACACTATTTCTATTATTACTTTGTAATTCACTTGTTCTTATATTTATTAACATTAATATAAATAAAAATAATATTGAAACTGCCCCAATATAAACAATTAAATAAGATAAACCTATAAATGTAAGACCTATTAATATTAAATATACTGATATATTTGCAAATAAACCTATTAGAAATATTACTGAAACAATAGGGTTTTTATTAATTATTATTAAAATACCACATAATAAAGCTGTTATGCTAATTATATCTAAGGATCCTGTTAAATATCCATTCGAGAAAATCTCAGGTGTAGCTAGAAGTTGATAATACATTGTATTTTTTATACTTATATTAACCTAATATTTAGGATAGCAATAAAATTATATCTTGCTAGTGCTAATCCTGGAGCTTGCTCCTGCTGGCGCGAGCTCTAAAAATAAATTTCTTGATTTTTTTTTGGTGTAGTAGCTACGCCAGAAAAAAAAATAAATTTCTTTATTTTTTTTTTACTCCCTTAAGCCCCGTAGGGGTAGGGAGAGCTTGCTGAGTCCGAAGGACTATTCGAGCAGTAAAAAAAAATAAGAGGAGGCGAAGCAGCGAAGCGGCGAAGCCTATCCCTTGATTTTTTTAGAGCCTGCTGATCCCGTAGGGATATTGAGTAGTAAAAAATATGCCTACGACCCTTACTAAGCAAGAATATTTTATCAAATTTATCTATATAAAATAGATTACCGCCTTAATTAAGACTTAAACTTATCTGCTGTAAATATGCGGGAGAGCCTCTCCCGCGCCTCCTGGGAGGCGCAGCATAAGAGCTTGCTGTAGTAGCTACGCCAGGCGCGTATAAAAAAAAATATATTTTTTTTTATTCCTCGTCTAGAGATTGCTTATCCGAAGGATAGTCCCTCCAGTATAATAAATTAAGAACCTCAATAATACATAGATACGTATAAGAAAAGTCAAACTACATCAACGAAATGTCAGTATAATATTCCAGCTTCATAACCAAGATGATGATGATCTGTTAAATGGTATGAATATATTCTTCATAAAGCCACTGATAAGAATATTGTACCTATAATAACGTGTACAAATAAAAAATATTAGCAATAATTTTCATTATTGTTTAGACTATGTCTTCTTATTAGTGCTTATTATTAAACATGAATTAATAATAATTAATAAGTAGAGTGTTATGCTATTCTTTTACTTAAGGCGCGAGCTCTAAGTAACTTTATATTTATTAGCTAGTCGTTGAACCTTTATATATGTCTATCAACAATATATACTTGGCAGCAAATTTTCTTAAATAAGATTTTTTTGCTTTTTACTCTATTTTTTTTCATATATATTTAATTAAACACAAAACTATAACCTTTATATGATTTTCCTGAATTTAAACATTCTTTAATATATTTACGAGATACGTTTATATCCTTTGCACATTCAGACATACTGTTATACATTCTTTTTTCGGATTTACCGGAGGGAGATACCATGCCGTCTATAATTACTACAATTTTGGTAGAATCACTTACTAAATTATTAGTATTTCTGTAATATCTAATATTATTTCTTACCTCATAAGGACTATCGATTAAATAAAGTTTAGATAATTTATTCTCTATTTCTCCTATAGCAACCAATTCTTTACTCTTAAGTAAATTATTATTAGTTGTAAGTCTATACTTATTCATATGCAACTTTATAGCATCAAATATAAACTTACCTTCTAAAGTAGTATGGTAACCTTTATAATAAAGATCTACCAATTTTAATCATAGTAAAAAATCATTATGTTTTAATGTTTTTAATATAACTTTGCCATCCTGATAAATTAAAGGTATAAAGTTTTCTCTTAATTCTTGAATTTTATTAAGTTCTAAAATTATCATTGGGTTTTTACCCTCTCTTGATGAAGTATATAAAACTTTACCTGTATTTAAGAATTCTCTTATTTTATTATATAATTCTAATTCCTTTATGTTATTTTCTAACTTAAATCTAGGTACGTACTTATTAGTGGAAAAAGTTGCTTCACCATCTATAAATCCGGCTAGTCAAAAGTTAGTTATTACTATCTTATTGGCGATAGTGCTAGGTATTAATGTACCTTCTGCTCTTTCTCGCATATCTTTTTGAAGTTTAATTATTTCTAATTTATCAGCTTCAGACAATTTTTTATTATTTCTTTTTAATTCTACTGCTTTCTCAAAAGATATAAAATTGTGATATTTTGAACTGTTAAGATTAACATAATTAAATATAGGAATTATTACATATAATAAAGAATTTATATCGTTAACGAAGTAATTAACTCTGCCTTTTGATTTAGAAATATGTCCACATTTTAGTGTATTCATAATGTATTCCAATACTCCTAAATCATCTTCATGAAGACCTATTTGAAAAGTATATTGAACATATTTAAATGTATTATCTTTTAAATCCGTGGTTTTAATGTTAAAATTACCTTCTGCATCGGTAAATCCCACCAGTCACTCTATAAATTGTTTATCTATATAATAGTTATTATTAGAATCAGGTAAAGTTATTAATAACTTATCCGTAGTCACCTTTGTGGGACTGTTTATTATGTTTGTTTGTGTTGTATATATATATATGAAAAGGGCTACACATATTAACCCGTGGAAACCTGTTCCGAAGAAGAAACATGTACCAAATACACCGTCACTAATAGTAAATGAAGAAACGCTATATTCTACCCCTTGGAAGAAAGTGAATATTAAAGCTAATAGAACTGTAAAGATAGAACCATATAAAGCTCCTTTTCTTTCTCCTTTTATTAATGAGTGGTGCGCATAAGTAATAGTTGCTCCACTAGATAATAAAATCACTGTGTTAAGTAATGGTAATTCAAATGGGTTTACAGGTTCTATACCCATAGGTGGTCATTGAGCTCCTATTTCTACAGTAGGTGTTAATGCACTATGGAAGAATGCTCAAAAGATAGCTACAAAAAATAAACCTTCAGATACTATAAATAGTATTACTCCTAGATTTAATCCTTTTTGCACTGATAATGTGTGATTTCCTAAATATGTCGATAGATATTATAAATATATTTCTATATTTTTTGGACTATACCTTAATTAATGGGTTAGTATTCCTAAAAGGAGAGCTTGCTGATTCCCTTAAGCCCCGTAGGGGGTAGGGAATACTAACGCATTAATTTTTAATGTCTAGTCTCTGAAGACCCTAAAAGATATTTATCCGTCTTTTAGTTTCCTGCTGATTAGCCTAATTTTAGGGTTTTCCAGCAATTTGTTAAATTTAAAGAGAGCACATATACATTAAATTATTATTATTAAGGCTAGACGAAGTCTAGAGCTCTATTTAACCAAGAGATTTTTTATTTTCAATCTACCTTCTTCAGTAAGATGTTGTTTAAGTATTATCATATTATATACTATTTCTCACTTTTTAAAATCAGTAAGTTTATCTCCTATTAAAGGAAATTTATTAAAATAATCTATAAGAAAACTTACATTTTTTATAGATTGTATACTAACTGATAATACTTCCGAATTGGTATTATTTTTATATGTTTTTAAATTAGCATTAAGAAATAAAGCTAAATTTTCCATAAAAGGTTTCATCGAGGTTGATGTAGCTTTATCATATAAACGTTGATCTAATCTAAATTTCAAAGAAATATTTTCACTTACAGATCTTTTACGGGTTTCAGATTTAGGTTTACTTTCTACATATTTAATTCCGAAATGTCCATCTGCTTCACTAAAACCGGAGAATCAACTATTATCTGTAAAGCTAGAATTATCTAATAAACTTTCCGATATATTTAAATCATATTTATTGTTCATAAAATTGATTAAATCATTAAATCTCTGGTTTTTTGGTGTTCTAAGTTTTCCGTGTACTAAATTTATAAAAAGAATAATACTTTCTTTATCTCCAATAATATAACGAAGAATATTTTCTCCTGATTTTTGAAAACGTCCTATATTACCTAATTCTGATTGTATAAATGAATACATACCTATATTATTAATATGGGAAGTAAATACTATTCTAGGATTAAGTACTCTATTTAAACTTGTAACTCCTAAAGAAGGAAGAGAAATGGAACCGTCTCCTTCTAAAAGACCTGCTAAATAATAACCTAAGTTATTATTATCAGTGAAAATTGTAGTATTGTTTTTATTTCTATATGTATATAAAGCCTCTTCTAAATGGATAGAAGGAATTTTTTGTGCAATATTCAAATAATAATTTAATGTATTTAATTTAAGTTTACCCTCTGCTATTATATCTCTAAATCAGAAAGCCATAGATGCTACTAATGTAATTAATGATAAGTAAAACACTATATAGCTGTTGCTAAATAAGTGCATTGATAATGCTCCATTCACTGTTACTGTAAATAAAGCAATACTTGTATACAGTGGTCAAGGAGATGGTGACACTAAATGGAATGGATGATCCTGAAAATTACTTCTTATTAAATTTGTCATATATATTATATATTATAAATCTTGTAGTTTTGTACACAAGTTAAAAGCCCCTAAGATGAATCGAACATCTATCATAATATTAACAGTATTATGCTCTACCGTTGAGCTATAGAGGCTCAAGCAATAAAAAAAAATCAAGAGGCTAGCTTCGCTAGCCCATATACGAGCGAAGCTCGCATGGAGACTACGGAAAAGAGGTGATTCGAACACCTAAATGTATAAAACATAATACTTAGCAAATATCTTACCCTACCTATGGAAACTTTTCCTGCATTAGCTCCGAAAGGGCTAGCGAAGCTAGCCTTACCTCTCGTTTGCCTCGCAGTAATAGTGCAAGCTAAAAGCTAGCACTTGTCTATAAAAGCAAGCTAGCAAGGAGTCAAAAAAAATCCAGAAATTTATTTTTCTACGCTAGCTTGCTTAGTCTAAAAAAAAAATATATTTTTAGAGCCTGCGCCATTCGGTCGACTAGCTTGCGTAGTCTATAAAAGCTAGCGAAGCTGCTATGTATGCGCTATGTATGCTACTATACGAATTAGATCAGAATCGAACCGACATCTACTTCCGTGACAAGGAAGTCCTTTACCTAATTAAGTTACTAATTCTAGGAGACAAGAGATTCGAACTCTTAAAAGCAATAGCTATTGAGTTTACAGCTCAACCCTTCTTACCAATAAAGGAACCCTCCTTTATATAGGCGCTAGCTCGGAAAAAAAAAAGATATTTTTTTTTCATGCTTGCGCTTATATTATATATATTTATGGTTAATATTAATTAATCCCGGGCAACTTCCACTACCCGAACCGTATTTCGACTTAACACTAATTAGAGCCACGCATACGAAGATTCCCAATAAAAGAATATATAAAACCTATTTGTTTTTTTTACTTGTTACTAAGAAAGCAAACTTATTGCGCATGCCCCTTTCAGCATGTGACGAGTGGTTAGTACCAATCCAAGGTCTATTCACCGTGACATGGTGATTCACGATTACTAGTAATTACTTATTCATATAGTCGAATTTCAGACTACAATCCTTAAAATTTATATCCTATTTTTTGAGATTAGCTTAAATTCACATTTTTGCATCTCTTTGTTTAGGAATATGTGGCACGTCTATAGCCCACAATATCAAGGCCATGATGACTTGTCTTTGTCCCCTTTTTCTTTCCAAATTTCCAGGAAAGAATGCTTTATCGTAAATAAAAAAAATAAAGCCAGGGATTACGTTAATTTCATGGAAACCACAGTTTCACAACATTAACTGGAAACAGCCGTGCAACTCCTGTAATAAAATTATTCAAATTGTGGTAAGGTTTTTCGTGGATCATCGAATTAAACAACATACTTCACTACTGGTGTCAGAAACGGTCTAGTGATTTCAGTTCCTGCGTTGCCACATTACTCTTGAGGTGAAATGCTTACACTTTCATTTATAGACCAGATATATTCAATACTTTTTATTATATAGGGATTATGTATATCTAACCTATGGCATTCATCATTTACTGCAAAGACTACTTGGGTATCTAATCCTGTTTGTTCTCTGTGCCTTCGTCCTTCAACGTCAGTTTTTACATAGAGGGCTGCCTTCGCCTTTACAGAGTCCCTTTGGTATCACGAAATTTCATCTCTCCTCCTCAAGTACTGCCCTCTTACATAAAACTCTAGTCTTATACTAACATTTTATAAGCTATATAGACCGTCTGGGTACCCTTTAAACCTAATTAAGATGAATAACACTAGTCTCTTACGTATTACCGCGACTGCTGGCACGCAATTAGTCAAGACACGATATATATACTGTCATTATCAATATATAAACAAAGTTTCATTCAATTCTAATAAAATCTTTTCATATGGGACGGCCAGCCCTATGGTGTTATACAACTCGCCCTCACAATAAGACTTCTCTTAAAGGTATCGGGCTTGACCCATAGCTGTTTGCTCCCCATACTGGAAGACTTGCCACTTCTCCAAGTTGCCAGTTCAGCCGTTAGGCCATTGACCAAGATTCCTCACTGCTGTACTAACTTGCATTGGGGTTTTTTCAGACCCAATGTGGTCGATCAACCTTTCAGATTCGACTACGAGAGTTTAAGGCTAGTTAAGTCATCACCTTAACTACTACCTATCTCGAAGATATTTATTATCCTCTTAAAGCAGAAACATCATTATAGGGTAGTAGCTCACTAATAACTCACCCCGACCCATTTATTAGCGGTTTCTTACTACACCCCCTTGTTTCCTTTAATTATTATGAAGGATTTACCTCCACTTTAAGGCCGGCGAAGAATATCATTATACTCACCTGTACACCACTTTTTAATTTATCAATTAAAACGTACGATTAGCATGTGTCAAGCACTTGGACAGCATTCAATCAGAGCCATCACCAAACTCAACTTTTACTTTTTTTTTTCTGATATAGAACTATTCATATATCACTAATGGATCTAAATCTATTGACTAAGGTAAAAACATATAAGCTATTTACTGTGAATTTTACTAAAACAGATAATTTTCTATAAAATGCTAGTTGCTCGCGATTTTTCATATAAATTATATAAATAATTTTGTATTATTTTCTTCCTATACATCATATAACTTTTATTAATTTCCTGGGTGCTAATTCCGGCGGGGTACTTTTTTCGAAGAAAAAAATACCCCTCCGGGAATCAGGAATCAGCAAGCTCTAAAAAAAAATGGCGCAAGCTCTAAATTTATTTTTTTTTTACTAATCCCGAGCTTGCTGGTCCGTAGGACTAGGGATACGCCTTATTTTTTTTATTGCTGGAGCTTGCTGGTCCGTAGGACTAGTGAAACGAATAGCGCCTTCAGGATAAATTGTTATTGTTCTTATAACTTTCCTCAATATAAACACTTAGTACTAATAACGAGTAGCCCCTGGGGGCGAGTAGACGAAGTCTAGTAAAAATAAAAAAAATAAAGTTCTTTATTTTTTTTATTGCTGGATTTTTTTCGTAGTACAGCGATATCCCTTGTTACGAAGTAACAAATCCATCCCACCCTCACAATTTAATTTAATAAACTGCTATGCTAAATACATTGATATTTTTCTTATACTAAACTCGTACAGCTTAATGTAAATCTAATCCGTCTTTTATATAAGAACTTGATAATACCACGAACACTTGCGCTTGGATGAAGGCTATAGCTAATTCAAGACCTGAGAATGCTATAATAAATAATAAAGGTATTAATCCTAAAATAAAGAAGATAAATCCTGAATTCATTATATTATAAACAAACCCACTCAAGATGCTTAATAGCATATGTCCCGCAGTGATATTAGCGGCTAATCTAAGACCTAATGAAACGTTTCTCGCTAAATATGATATGAACTCGATAGTAACTAATAAAGGTAAAAGTGCTAAAGGACAACCAGCAGGTACTAATAAAGAAAAGAATTTTAAACCATGTTTTTGGAATCCTAATATAGTTGCACCTAATACTATTGTGAAACTAAGAGCAAATGTTAACGCAAAATGGGCTGTAGAAGCAAAGCTGTATGGACAACACAGTAAGTCTTATAGACTTACCGCGGTGGACTATATCTTAATCACTTAGTTGTTATTGTAAAACAGTGTTAAGTGATCTTTCACATGTAGTCTCTGAGGATCCTACTCATAACGGCTAAAAAAAAATATATTTTTTTTTTAGTAGGCAAAGCCTCATCGCTGGTTATTTTGGTTTCCTGCTGATAGTTCATTGTTTCATCCTTTAAGATTTTCACCAGTATTGGTACCTAAAGGCATTAGAAGTTTCCAGCATATAGTGAAATTTATTATATTTTATTATTATTTATATATGAAGAGCTTGCTATGCAATACTACAATCATCTAAACATTTATCTATTCTTCTATTGTTATTCTCTTTCTAGAGCTACGCGCCATATTACTTTGAATTAACTTTATCTTTTCTAATCCTTCATCCGTTAAATGGGCTTTAGATTTTATTAGCTCGGCTATTTGTGCAAAATCTAAGTAATCATATTGTTTAATACCTAATAATGGATATTCGTTTAAGAAAGGTATTAGCTTATCATTTATATCTGAAAAGATTGTTACTAAGTATTGACCTTCATTACGTCCTAGTGATTTGTAATATCTACCACAGTTTAGATAAGTAGTTATATCCTTTAACAACTCTTCATCTTTAATATGTTGAGTCAATGAAAATCTTAAACTAACATTTCTATTATTTTGAGTTATAACTTGGAAACTTCCTTCAGCGTCTATAAATCCTCTAATTCAATTTAAGTTTTTAATCTTAATATTTAAAGTGTTATATCTTACTGAAGGTCTCACTACTGCTTTTGCAGTAGGGAAACTCTCTTTAAACTTATCTGATAGACCTCAGTTTAATGTAGCTTTAATTCCTACTAACTTCAATATACCCTCTATAGATAAATGCTCTTTATTCTTTATTATAGCTATAGCTTGCTTAAATAAAAGATAATCAGCTCTCTTTTGAGTTATTAAAGGATAACTATCAAAATGATCTGTGATTATTTGTAAATTCTTTAAAGAACTTACACGATATTGCATAGAATCAACTCCATGTTTATAGATCTTTCCTGTTTTAAAAGTTCTTTGAATAGCTTCTAATAATTTAATATCTTTATTATGTAAAGATATACTAAAGATAGGCTTAACTTGTCAACCCGTTAAGCTTCTGTCTTCTTTAAATATAGAAAGCGAGAAACAACCTTCTCCATCTACAAACCCTGTAAGATAATCAGGATTAAGGTAGAAGGTGTTTTTATTGTTAAAACTATATCTAGGACTATCCTTAGATATGTTTATTTGTGTATCAGGCTTAGAGTCAGAGTTAAGAGAAGAATATGATTGTACTTGAAATATAGGTTTACTATGTAATCCTGATACTTCAAACATGTTTGAGATAAATAATGATAAAATATAAAGGCTCCTGTTAACCATTCCAATTAAATTATTTATTAATATAAATATAAATAAAGTATATATAAATGGGAAATAAATTTGACCATTTTTAGGGTTTATTTGATTTGTAACTATATTATGTATAGTTACGTATAATGATTCTTGAGCTATTGATCAGTTATTACTAACTAATTTATTATAGTTAGTTGAAACTATACTTAAAACTAATATAATTAAAGCTCCTATTGTTAAATATAATCCTATGTTAGTTAAAGATAGATGTAAGTTACCACCTAAAACTTCTAAATTTAATATGTCTCTTATTTCAAATTGATCTAAAGGACTTCTTATTTCTTTAGCTTGCGCAAAGAATAAATTTTGTTTTTCTATAGAAAACATCTAGTAGTATTATTACTACTATAATATATAAATCTTTAAAAAGCTAAATATTTGCAAAATAGGTATGAGCTTGCTAGCTTTTAGCTTTAGCTGTAAGCTAGCTATAGCCCCTTATAACTAAGCTACTCGTAGCTAGCTGTGTGGCGATAAAAAAAAATAAAGAGTAAAAAAAAAATTTTTTTTTTACGCCTTATTTTTTTTTTATTGCTAGCGCTAGAAGTTCATATTTATTTTACTCGACCATTGCTAAGAGCGAGGTATGTATAGGCTTCGCCTCCTCCCCTTAATATATATTATATTTTATTAATAAACATACGTGATAAGAATAAACGCACTATTCTTGGTAATATGTATTTAGATAATACGTATAGAATAAATACTATTATAGCAAAAGCAAATACTACTTCATTCATATAATAAAAAGGTACTAATTGTGGCATATTAATTTTGATTATGATAATTATAATACGTGCACACCGCGTCACTCGTAGGTAAATAAAAAGTATATAAGAGCTTTAGCTAGCTTGGCTATAGGTTTGCTAAAGCTAACCTTATATACTATATATTAAACTATTCATAGAATAATCTAATACGTTTAAAATTAAAGAAGGATATACACCCAATACAACTGTAAATAATACTAATATAAATAATAAAATAAATTCTCTTTTATTTACATCGTATATACTTTCTTCTATAAATCTAGTGAAAGAACCTCCGAAAGATATTCTATTAAACATATATATAGTGTAGGCTGCAGAAAATACTACAGAAGAACAAGCGAAAACACCTAATACAGGTAATCTTTCTATTATACTATAAAGTGACATAAATTCACCTACAAAATTTAAAGTTAATGGAGCACCACAATTACCTAAAGCTAATATAAAGAATAATATAGCAAATATAGGCATTAATTGAGTAATTCCTCTATAAAAATATATAAGTCTAGTACCTGTTCTATCGTATAATATTCCACCTGCACATATAAATAAACCACTTGACACAAACCCATGGGCTAAACCTAATATCACACTTCCTTCTAATCCTTGCATAGTATTACTAAATACTCCTATTAAATAAACTGAAGCGTGACAGACTGAACTATATGCTATTAGTTCTTTTACATCTGTTGTTCTTAGTGTACTAAAACTAGCATATATAATTGTAATTACCGCTATAGTAAATACAACAAAAGTATAATCTAAAGAAGCTTTAGGTAATATAGGTAATATTAATCTAAATACACCGTATAGACTTAATTTTAATACTATTGCGGCTAATACAATACTTCCACCTAAAGGAGATTCAACGTGAGCTTTTAATAATCAATTGTTTAAAAATATTGTAGGAGTTTTTACAGCAAATGATATAAATATTCCTATAAATAAGAATATTTGAGTTTTATATTCAAAATTTAGTTTAAATAAAGTATCAAAATCTGTACTACCCATTATAGAAGATGTACTTAAAATCGACAGTAGTAAAAACAAAGAACCTCACAGCGTATATAAAAATAAATAGTAGCTCGCACTTACTTTATTATCTGATCCATATAAACCTATTAATATAAATAAAGGAGGTAATATAGATTCAAAGAATATATAGAATGACATTATGTCTAAGCTCATAAAAACTGCTAATAATAATGTTTCTAATAATAACATAATTATTAAATAAGATTTTACATTTTCTTTTATAGAATCTCAATTAGATAATAATGCTATAGGCATTATTATTGTAGTCAATAATATAAAATATATAGAGATACCATCTACACCCAAGTAAATGTCGAATAGTTGTACATTGTAGTGTTCTTGTACAAATTGAAATTGATTAGTACTGTTATTAAATAAAATAAACATAACTAATGATATAATTAAATTTATAACACTAGTAGTAAGCGCAATCGTTTTAGTAAATAACTCTGAATTTTTATATGATCCTGAACTAGCTACAACCATTGTCCCTAGTAGAGGTGTAATAATTAACGAGGATAATAACATATGTTGAAGATTGATATTTATTGCTCTTCAAATAATTTACTATGTCCGCCTATATACATGTGTCTCATGGCCTTTATGATAAAGAGTATGCTATTGATACTCTTTATCATAAAGAGTTAATACAGCAGTAGCTGCTTGTTCTACCTCCACTATTCCTGCCTTAGCTTGCTGCTATGCACTTATCCATATTCCCTATTCCCGAGCTTGCTGGTCCGTAGGACTAGGGAATCGGGAATAGCCTAGCAAACAATAATATTGGTAGAACGCTTATATATAATACCATCCATATTCCCGATTCCCTAATACCCAGTGGGAGGCTACGCCGGGAATCGGGAATATGGATTAACTCTATGTGTTTGCATTAGGCGCAGTATTTTTTTCTACGGCGCAGGCTCTAAAATTACTAAAATTACTAAAACATGTTCACATTTACTACAGTTATTCCGAATATATATAATAAACAAGGAATTAATATTATAAAAGCAAATAAAATAGGTAATAACACAGTTCAACAGAATGACATTAACTGGTCAAAACGTATTCTAGGGAATGAAGCTCTTACCCAGATAAATATAAATACCATTATTGAGCTTTTTATACCTAAAGTTATACTATGTAAAAAGCCATCTACAGAAGAACTAGTCAAAATTCCTCTTAATTTAAAATATTCTAAAGATGTAATTCAGTTTATATCGAAAATATATGCATATATATAATTTAATAAGTCAAATCAATATACAATGTCAAATTCTAATAAATAACCACCTAAAAATAAAATACTAGTAAATATACACATTAATACAATACTAGCATATTCAGCTAAGAAGAAAAAGACAAATATTACTGCAGCGTGTTCTGTCATAAATCCACTTACCAATTCAGATTCAGCCTCGGCTAAATCAAATGGTGCACGATTAGTCTCTGCCACAGAACCTATAAAGAATATTATTAATATACAGAATAGAGGTAAAGCTAATCATACTATTTTTTGGAATTGTACATTTATATTTAAATTTAAGCTATTTGTTATCATTATTATTATTAATAATACAGAACTTAACACTAATTCATAACTAATTAATTGAGCTGTACTTCTTAAAGATCCTAAGAAAGCATACTTACTATTAGCACTTCACCCGGCTAATAAAATTCCATAAGTAGCTAAACCTGAAACAGCTAACATATACAATATTCCTAATTCCATATCCCCTAATGATAGTCCAGGACCGTAAGGAATAACTGCATAACCTAATAAAGCAAATATTAATGTCACTATAGGTCCTAAGAAAAATAGTATTAAATTAGCTTGTGTAGGAGCTACATATTCTTTTAAGATTAATTTTAAAGCATCTGCAAATGCCTGTAAAAGACCGTAATATCCTACTGCGTTAGGACCAAGTCTTCTTTGCATACTTGCCATAGTTTTTCTTTCCGCTACAGTTACATAAGCTACCACTAATAAAGCGGGTAACATTAATATTATATTTTCAATTATTGAAATAATAGTAGGAGAATAATTCATTTTTTTTTATTTGCTAGTGCGCAGCACTACATCTTTCTTTGTTAATGTGTGCTAACTCACTAGGCAGATTTCTATAGCTAGTAGGAGGCAGGAAGGAGTAATATCCCAGCTACGCAGGGATCCGCAAGCTCTAAAATAAAGTTCTTTATTTTAGAGCTTGCGTAGACGAAGTCTCTCCGTGAAACGAATATTACCCCTCCCCTAATTCCGGCTCAATATCCCTCCGGGATTAGGAGTCAGAAACCACTAAAAATTTTTCTAGATTGCGAGCTAGCGCCGTTGGCGATTTTCATATCCATATCCCGAGCTTGCTGTAGACGAAGTCTCTCCCTCCGGGGGCGAAGCTCGGGATCAGGAATATTTTTTTTGAGCTTGCTAGTACGCAGTACTACGAAAAAAATCCGCAAGCTCGAAAATACGGCGCATGCTCGTCCCTAAATAGAGCTTGCGCTCAAACTAGAAATAAGCTAAGCATAAATATAGTAAGCTAGCTATGTTTTATTTTGTTTTGTTTAATCTTATAATATTAATAATACTAAATTAGTATACGAAGCAGTAGCCATATCCCCGATTCCCGATTCCCGATTCCCCATTCCCGATTCCCGATTCCCTATTCCCGGCGTAGCCGGGAATAGGGAATTAGCTATTCCCGGCCTAGCCGGGTATAGGGAATTAGGGAATTAGGGAATTAGGGAATTAGGGAATTCGGGAATTAGGGAATTAGGGGGGAGGAGTAGACGAAGTCTAGAGCTTGCTAATTCCTCCGAAGGATGGAATAGTCTAGGGCGTAGCTCTAGACTTCGTCTACTAGATAAATAACAGAAGAATAAAGCTAAAGTTAGAGCTATTAATGTTTATAAGAAGCATTTAATCTCTTAAATTCATTGACTTTATCTAATATTTGCGAAGTATAGTTAACATTTTCTTTCTTTAATTTACCTTCTATTTCTAATCCTTTCTGTAATAAATCATTTATTTCTTGACCACGTGTTGTTATTAAACGATCAATAATACTTATTCTTCTACTAAATTTATCTGCATCAGTGTCCGACATAGTACCAGGAACATCTAATGACATATTACCGCTTGCATCTGTTATAACATTTATATTATTAGTCAAGATGATACTGTGAAATTGACTTATAAAATCAGAAAGTTGAGGTAATAGTTCATTAATCTTTAAAGCTATATCTGTAAGCTCTACCGGTGAAACCGTACTTTTTAACGGAAGATTAACAAAGACATGAGGTCTAGGTATATCTATATCTTTATATGTTAAAAGATTAATTAATTTTAGGGCTTTTGCCTTCATATTTTTTGTTATTGTAATTTAATTATAATACGTGCACACCGCGTCACTCGTAGGTAAATAAAAAGTATATAAGAGCTTTAGCTAGCTTGGCTATAGGTTTGCTAAAGCTAACCTTATATACTATATATTAAACTATTTATAGAATAATCTAATACGTTTAGTTTATGGCAAGGAGGAACTTTGTTCTAGGCGAGCTTGCGTAGACGAAGTCTCACCCATCCTTCGGAGGGAATACTAGTAAAAAAAAAAATAGGGTGGCATTCTTCCGTGGAACGAATCGAGCTTGCTGGTCCGTAGGACTACCGACCCCTTACTCGAGGGCGAAGATGCTCTCCACGAATAGTCCCAGCCTACGCGCACACAAAAGAGTAGCTTTAGCTGGCTATTTTTATTTATATCTAAGCGTACTCCTATTTATACGAAGTCGTACCCTCCTTCTATAATTCGTGCTTTAGCTTTATAGCTTTAGCTAAGCCAGCTAAGCTAGATATTAAATATTATGATCTAGAAGCAAAAATAGCCGATAAAAAAATTTTCTTTATTGATTTAATAGACTACTTATTATCTTTATAATATAGATTTCTCTATACCTATCTCATCTTAGACTCGAACTAAGATCTAAATATTAGAAGTATTCTGCTCTGCCATTGAGCTAATGAGACTTAAATCTAGCTTTTCATGTATACGAGGAATCGGCCTTACCCGATTCCCGATTCCCGATTCCTAATTCGGGAATTAGGGAATTAGGTAATACGAAAAGCAGGCTATACAACTAATTAGCAAGCTATATAAAGCTAGGAATATTGTACGTACTATGTAGCGTTAATATACCCAACGAGTAGGCAGGGAGGCTAGCTTCGCTAGCCTCCCCCTAACTCCCTAATTCCCGGACGGAATATGGCGCTAGACGAGCTTGTGCCGTCTAGTATAAAAAAAAAATATATTTTTTTTTTTTATTCGTCTAATCCCGAAGGGATATTCGCCGGGAATATGGTTACTGCTTTGTTATGAAAAGCTAGATATAAATAGGCGTACTGCGTACTACGTACTGATTTTAGCTTTGTAAAGGTAGACTTACAAATGCATGAGGTTTTGGTGGGCTTGATAATCCTCACTCTAAACTAGTGTAGCTTCTATTTAAATTAGCTTGTAATACGTCTGTGTAGAATCCTGGAGTTAATCAAGGATTTCTAGAAGCCACTTTTCCTTCTACTAATTGTGAATATACAATATATAAGAATAATCATGCAGCTATTACACTTACTATAGAACCTATACTACTTATTAAATTTCAACCTGCAAAAGCATCAGGATAATCACTAATTCTTCTAGGCATTCCTTGTAAACCTAAGAAATGCTGAGGGAAGAAAGTAAGATTACATATTGTGTGGACTATATCTTGATTATTTTAATTAATTAAAATAACCTCCTTCGTGAAGTCTCTGAGGATCCTACTAATAACGGCTAAAAAAAAATAGATTTTTTTTTAGTAGGCAAAGCCTCATCGCGGGTTATTTTGGTTTCCTGCTGATTGTCTAGATACACTTAAGATTTTTACTTATTTAATAAGTACTTAAGCTTTATGAGAGTTTCCAGCATATAGAAGGATTGGGAGGGGCTAATCAAACTAATTTTGTTTAGGGATAGATTGTATTAATCAATCTTCACCGTTAAGAGTTATTCATTCATTTTTATCAATATTATTTTTTACAAGAGTTCATCTAACTTTGAAGTGTTGTCTAGCTCCATTTATAGAAGGGAAAATCAATTCTTCACCTTGTCTATTATAACAATAGACGAATTTACCTCCTATACCATACTGAGGTGCTAATAAACCTTTCAATCCTTTACTCGGATGGCTATTTTCTGTATAAAAATACTTTATACCGTCACTGATAGCTTTCTTTGTCTCAGTTGAAGTCACACTACCAAACTTAGGATGATTCTCTTTGCTTAGTTTTTCTTTTAATTTAGTAATTGTCTCGATACTATGTTTGTAACCTAATGAATTGCCAGCTACAGTTAAAACATTATATTTAGGTGTATAATGATCAATTCATTTTTGTTCTAAGGTTAAACAAAGATCTTTTTCACATAATTCTATAATTGCCAAAGAAAAATTATCTAAACCATATTTTTTCATAGCTCTAATTATAACTAACTTAGATGGTTTTTGTGAGTTAGTATAGTAATAATAACTAACCATTCTGCTAGTTAAATTTGTGCTACTACCTATATATAAATCATTAGTAATGTTATTTATAAACAAATAAACACCTGATTTTTTTCTTAATTCTTTATATATATTTCTTTTTTCTTTGTTAACATTTTCAAAAAATAATTCAAACGACCCTTGCTCAGGATCAAACTGAGAATTTCTACGCTTGGTAGAAAATCATCTATGTAATCTATCCTTCATTACAAAAGTACTTCCCTTTAGAAAAACCCCTATGAATAAAAGTCAGAATTGAACTTTAGCTAAATTTAAGTTATAATTTAAACCTAATATTTTAGGTATTCAGAAGTATCAACCAGCAAACATTGCGAATACAGCTCCCATACTTAATACATAGTGGAAATGCATTTTATAATAATTTATAAAATTGTGGACTATATCTTTACCTGTAATTAATATGTTATTTATTTTCAGGAGCTTGCTGGTCCTCCTGATCCCTAAGGGATATGGATGGACTAGGGCTAACCCCCAAATGTTTGGTAACAAAAGGTACTTTATATCATAAAGGGTTATTATATTTAATTCAATTAATCATGAAATCTGAGTATATTTTATGTTCTATACTACCTTTAGGTGATGTTTTATATCCCCTAATTTCTATGAAAGGTTTAATTTTACTTACTCTGTAAAATTTAATATCAGAATATAATCTATTATGCATAAAGTAATCATATATAAATAACATATTATTAACATTTTGAAATTTAAAGGTTATAGATGAGAATTCTTTTTCAGGCGCGGAGTTTGATCTTTTACGTTTAATAATAGTAGGTTTAGAATTTAATAGAGTATTATCAAAATTTAACTTGGAAGAATATTCATTATATTCAAATTCCAAATTACATTCTATTCTATTTCCAGCATAATTAAATACTATAGAACCGTCAGTATCTATTAAACCTGCATAATAAGGATCATATAATTTTATATTATAATCAGCTTCAATATAATCTAGATTATATAAAGCACAAGCTTCTTTAAAACCTGGTACTTTAAGTCTGATTAATCCATTAATATGTTCTAAAATATATTTCATCTCTTCTTTTGTAGATACTATATATATTGAATAAGGTTTATTTTTATCTGCTCTAATTCTACCTATATGTAAATAATTTTGTATGTGTGTTAAAATTCTAATATCTCTATTATGTAATTTTATTCTGATTTGTTTAAGAACTCTTTGTTTATTAGTAGAATTTGTTCTAATATCAAAATTTCCATCCCCATCTATTATACCGGCAAATCAATTTCAAAATTTATAATCTTCAGTATCAGGTAACTGACGTATAGTCTCTGAGAATCCTTTTCAGTTTTCTGCTGATTGTGTATTCATAAGTTCAGAACTTATTGCTATATTGTTATTTTGACTATTTAAAAGAAAAATATTCTTACTAACATCTAATTTATAAAGATAAGCCGTATAAATAAATAGTAAACAATATGCAAATAATACAGTTTCCAGCATATAGTCAGTTGCAAAATAGCACTTAAAAGAAGATATACCATTCAGGCCCATTTGAGCAACTACATAATAAGTATCGTGGAAGGCTATATCAAGTGAAGCATTAGCTAACACAACACCACTCACGTGTATGTGTTCGATTTAATTATATTAGTTACTTCTATGGTAACTAAATAAGTACCCATTGTACGTAGTATTTTTTTCAATATTAGATCTTATTGTATCATGAGAAATATTTAAAGCTTTTGCTACAGCCAGTATTCCATCATATTTTTGTACAAATTCTCCATCTTTAAATACAAAGATGGCTTTTCTAATATGTTTTTGACTCTTCATTTTTTCTATTAAACTCATATACTCAATAGAATCAACCTCCATTAAAGGTTTATCGTTTTCATTAAAGAGTTGATTTGATATATATCAAGAAGATCTAAATAAAGATTTATCTGCCATAGCTCTCTTTAAAGCCACACTAATAGAAGAACTTCCTAATAGTACTGCAAGTGATCTTAAAGAAGGAACTATAACTAACAGTGTTTTAAATTCATCGTAAATATATATAGAGGCTGAAGATCTACTCTTTTAAATTCTTAACTTAGTGTCTTGCAGATGTGGAACGCGAATATTTCTAGCTGCTTCCTTCACTGCATTATATTCAGGTTTAATTAATTGAATTCAAAAAGTTTCTCTTTCTTCTAAGTTATGTACATTTAAATCTACTTTCTCTAAAACAATGAAAGCAAAATTAACAAGTCCGTATTTTATAATAGCACTTGAAATAGGTCTTCCTTTTTGTGCAGCAGCCAAGGCCAAATTAAAATAGTTATATAGTCTAGTTTTAATTGATCTTGAGCTTCCTACATAACATTTACCATTCAATTTATTAACTATCATGTAAATATATCCTGTTTTATCTTCTTTAAACTCTTTATATAAATCTTTTCTATCTTTATAGAAATTTTCGTATATTTTCAAGGCCTTGTTATGTTTTAATCTATCCAAAGCATTAAGTATATTTTTATTTAATAAAATAAATGAAACCAAAAATAGTAATATACTACTCACTGTCGTTTCATTAGGTCAGTGATCCCCTAATGGGTCTATTTTTAATTTTTAATCGAATAAAATACATTAATCATTTAATCTTTCATAACTAAATATGTAACCATTATAACAACCTCCTATTTTAGCATATTTTTTAATTGTACTATGACTAATATTTAAGTCTCTTTGTGCATCCGTTACTCCTTCATACTTACGTATGAAATTTTTATTAGTATCGTACACAAATATTCCTTTTCTAATATGACTCATATTATTAATATCTAATATTAATTCTTTACATCCTTTATGTGTTCAATTAGATATTAAAGGATTATCACTTATATTATAAGGTATATTGGTAAAATATCATTCACCTCTAAATATAGTTTGCTCTTTTATAGCCTCAACAATAGTAGAGTGATTAGATTTAATTAAATGAGCTAAAGATGAAACGGAAGGGAAAATAACCAATAAATTTTTAAAGGAATCATAAATATAAACAGGATAAGCTGATTTAGCTTCTATCATTCTTACTTTACTTTCCATAGAATGACTTTTATTATAAAAAGGGTTATTTTCACCTGTTAAAGCTTTAGCTATTAAACCTTTAGTTGTATCACTATGTACTCTATTACTAGCCAATTCTGATAATAATTGTTTAGTTTCTTCTGTATGCTTATATCCTAAAGAAGAATAACCTTGCTTTAATACATTATAATAAGGCAATATAGATGTTATAAAATAAGTCTCTCTAACAGTTAAAACCTGGGGTTCTACATACTCCACTATTAGTAAAGTAAAGTTAGATTGACCATACTTAAGTAAAGCTTTTACAATGGGCATATTAGCATTTTGTCTACTTTTTAAGAAAGTATTGTTAAGATAATTTTTCATTCTAGAAGCTAAGTTAATAGAACTACCTATATAAGAATGCCCGTTTATGTTATTTATTAAACAGTAAATCCCTGATTTATCTTTTTGTTCTTTTAAAATAGAAGATCTATCCTCTTTAAATTGAGAATATATCTTTAGTGGTGCTACTAACGAAGTGTATCCCGCCTTCGGCGGGAATACAGCTAAAGCTACGAAATTTTTTGTATTATCTTCTTTACTAGAAGTTGAGTAATGGTTACGTAAGCTATAAATAGTTTTTGAATTAAAACTATTGTTACTAAATGAAGAGGCGGAGCCTATTAATGCATTTTTATTTCACGGACTATATCTTCTCGTAAATATATTACGAGGATCGCGTGTAGTCTCTGAGGGTCCTACTAAAGCATTAAATACCCGTAGGTTCCCTGCTGATTGTTCAAAATTATACATTGTCACTGAATATAATTCTAGTAGTATAATTGTCAGAAGTTCCCAGCATATAGCGATCTTTAAAGGGAGAGCTAAGTGGTTTTTTATTAACCCTCCTATTGTAAACATAAATACAAAACCTAATGAGAATAACATAGAAGGTGTCATTTTTATAGATCCTCCATAGCAAGTAGCTAATCATGAGAATATTTTTATACCTGTAGGTACAGCTATTATTAATGTAGCAGCTGTAAAGTAAGCTCTTGTATCCACGTCTAATCCAACTGTATACATGTGATGCCAAACCGTTAATAAATATTTTTTTTTATTTACCCATACGAGCTTGCTGGTCCTCCGAAGGATGGACTAGTGCTAGCTCTGTATGCTTCTTTCACAAGAAGTGTCGGACTATATCTTCATCTTTGTAGCGATTAAAAAAAAAAATAATAAATTATTTTTTTTCTAGCGCCGCTCCTACTTTATTTGTCGTACTATTATTTAAATTAATTTGTTTTTGCAGAGTTCTTACTTGTGATAATCCTTCATCAGTTAAATGTAATTTATTATACACTTGGTTATGAACAATTAATCATTTTTCAAAAGAAAAAGCTTTTTTAGTTTGTAATGGAAATAATTTAAAGTATACTATCACATCATGCAATGCTTTAAATCCGGTAGCTGTATAACGATAAACATCCTTAGTTCCAGATCTTAATGTTACTTTACCAAATCCAAATAATTCGTATACTTTATTTAGTATAACACCATCTTTTTGATCTAATATATAACGCATTTTTATAACATGACCTAATGTATATCTAGAGTTTGCTGTAATAGATACATTAAAGCATCCTTCAGCATCAGTAAACCCTGATAATCAGCCATCCTGTAATGTAACTGGAACAGGAGTATTATTTAACTTTATAGTTTCAGGAGTTGCTCCGCAACTACCAAAACGATTATTTAAAGCATTAACTCATAGAGCTAATTGTTTAATTCTATGACTTTGAGCTAGATTACCATTAAATAATAAAGCTAAAAGTAAAATATGTGAAGGGTTATCTACCATTCATCTATAAAAACCCGGATTTTTTCCACTCTTTCCTTGAGGAAAATGTTTAACAACACCTATGTTAAATTTAAATTGTATTTTATGAAGTATATCACTTTCTTTTTGAGTAAGAACAAAACGAACTCTTTTACCCTCATCGTAGGTTTGAATAGCTCCATCTCCCTCTGCAAACCCAATAAATCAAGTTAATCATTCATCAGATAAAGGGTCTTTATTTTTAAATAATGTATTATAATAAATATGGAATGCGGAAAATTTAAAAGATGTTTCGCGTGTAGTCTCTGAGACACTCTGTTTGTTATCCTTTAAGGAATACAGGGACAGATTGTCTGCTGATTGAGTATAGCTAATTAGATTTTTACCATACAAGGTACTAATTAGCACTAAACTGTTCCAGCATATAGCGAAATTAATTGTACTCCCTATATCACTATAGGGCGAAGCCATCGTTACTCAACTTCATACTATAAATCCTAGTATTCCTATAGACATCATAGCATACACCATACCTATGTACTTTTCAATTTAATGAAAATGGACCATCTCTTTGCCAACAAAATATATGAAAATACTATATATCCTAGAATATTTACTCTGTATCATTACCCTTTAGGGTAGAAAGTAAAGTCACTGCATCCTTGTCTAATAAACTATTTCATTTAACCAAATAATGTTTTCAAGCTTTACCTAAATCTGAGGTAGGTGAAGCTGAATGTGCATGTAATTGTCTAAGTTCATAGAATCTATTAGCCATAGTTAATCTTGTTAATTTTTCAGATCTACAAGGATTAACTTTAAAATAGTCATTAACTAGAGATAAAATTTCTTTTTTTTTATAACAAACTCATTTAAATGCACCTTGTTTTACCATAGGATAGATAGTACCACCGTATAAATCAACCAAGGCATCTAAAATAAATCTATTTTTTTGGGTAGCAGTTATATAAACTTGACCTGACTTTTCGTTCAAATAGATACTACCGTCAGTATCAAAAAATCCGGACAATCATCCATTATAATATGTTAGTGGTTTAGTATCTTTTAACTCTATATCATATAAATTACAAATTTGCCCTAACTGAAGGATTCTTGCAGGATTTCGAATTAAACCGTTTATACCGTTTATTAAATTTAATAAACCAGCTTTATGGTGTAATCTATATCTTAAGTAATTATACCCAGCATGAAGCTTAACTGCTCCCCCGTATTTTTGCTTTATTAGATATAAAATACGTTTATCTCTTAGTTGTGTAACTATTTCTAGGCTAGCATAACCTTTTTTAGATACTTGAAAACAACCATCTCCATCTATAATTCCAGCCAATCACTCATTAAAGTTATCTCTCTTTTCTTTAAGAGAACTATTTTTATTCAGAGTATTAGCTGAATTATCTCCTGTGTCCTGCCCAGCTAGGGTCAGGGATGGATAACTGTCGCTCGCTAAAGCACTATATTTTAAGGATTTCATTAAAAAATATCCTTTTTCTAATCTTATAAAGTATTGCAATACTGCAAATATTAAATCCTTTATCTTTTTTGATAAAGATGTTGGCAACAAACGTATGGCCTCTGAAATTCCTACTCACATGCGTAACCCAAGAAATTTTATGATCCCGGGTTTGTAGTTTTCACTACGTGCTTTGGTTATCTGCGGGTTGTCCATTATTACCAGAATTTTTACTAGGAATGAAATTATATATTTTCACATTACCCTAGTATCCAGTAATAGTAAATTGATATAACAATTTATGGCGTTCCTGCATATAGTTTGTTGCATTATTCAGACAATGATGCTGAATAAAGAGCCATATTGACCAAATATTGGTTTATTTGAATTAGTTGAGATAGTTGTACTAATTATACCGAAAGCTGGCACAATTAATATATAACATTAATTTTGATTAATTTAATAGTCGTAAATAAAACATAGAGTTAGTCCTACTAATATTAGGAAGTTTAACTTAATGTCTAGATCTATTATAATTAATACTCAAAGATTTACATCTTTGTTAGGACTCTATCTTATACTGAATTTCTATTCATAGAAGAGCTTGCTGGTCCGTAGGACTATTAATTTTCTTATTTTATCTAACCCTTTTTCCGTTAAATGATCTTTTTTTTGTATAAGTAAATAAGCTTTTCTTCATTTAAGATAATTAATATGTTTACTAGATTGTAAATGAAAATGATCAAAATAATTAATCACCTTTTTAGCTGAACCAAAACTAGTTGATCCATAATAATAAGTACCCTGACTTGATCTATAACCTATATTACCTCCAAAAAATTCCTTTAATAATAACAATATAGGATTATCTTTTTGATCTACTTGGTAATTTAATCTAATTTCAGGTCTAGGCTTATCATCTCTAGTAATAATTTTTATTTGAAAACTAGCATCTGCATCCGAAAATCCTGCTATTCAATGATTATATAAATTATTAGAATCATTTATTTTAAATTCTAGATTTTCTTTTGCATATGTAGGGTAAGCTAATATATTATTAAGAAGTTGATTAAATTTATTTAAAGTTCTCAATTTACCATTAATTAAATTAATTACTCTAAATAAACCTTCTTTGTTAGATATAATATATAAGTAAGCATTTTTATCTTTAACTTTTTTTACATTACCAAATCCTATTACTTCTTTTATATAATAGGCTAATTTAACGTCAGGTGAACTAAATACAATGACTAATTGTTGTTTAGAACTAAAATGCCCATCTCCATCTATCAAACCAGCTAAATAATGCCCAAATTGTTCATCGTTTAGGGGTTTTAAATGAGTAGGCACATGAATAGAAATATTTTTTATTGTTTCAGTATTGTCGCATATAGTCTCTGAGGTTCCACTTTTAAGGTTAACCTTAAAAGTGTTACCTGCTGATTGACTTCATTGTTTTAACTTTTTTACTATATCTTTGAAAGGGGAGTATTTAAAACTTGATATCGAAGTGTTTCCAGCATACAGCAACATTATGAGGCTTGTATATTTCACCTCAGGGTGTCCGAAGAATCCATTTCTTCAAATTTAACTTACTTGTTTTTCTCTTGTTAAATCCAGGTACCAGTGATATAATAATCATGGGCTTGTGCGTATATCGGAAATACGGAAGAAACCGACTGTACATTAAGCAGCATTTCAGCTACCCACCAGTGAACCAGTCTGTAGCGGTCACTTAAATAACCGACGGTCTTCGAATGAGAATATTCATTGACCGTTAACACTAGTGTTGCTAGTATTTATATTAACTTTTCCTTATGTTATCTATTAACATGTACAATAACGTATACTTTATTATATACGCATTATACTTAAGAGTTACAAGTAATATCCGCTAAATACTAACTAAATCTAAGGTATATTCTATATAGAATATTTACTCTTACGGATCTTATATCTTTTTACATCTGTCCTGAGAGTTTCATAACTTATACGTTAAACCTTGACTTTTTTTCCCTATACTTTAATTAAATTTATTAATTAATTTAGCTTTTTCTTTTAATTCAACTCGTTTTATAGGATCTAAGTGATTTTTATTTAATAAATCACCATGTACTTCTTTTCATGCTACATATGAAGCAGATTTTTTCGTTATTAAGTTATAGTTATTAAAATAAGTAAATACATTTCTACAATTTTCTAATCCGCCTATTCTATATTCATAGGCATTATCAGAACTATGTTTGGATACTTTACCTGCATTAAATAATGAACAGAGATGTTCTAGTATTTTAACATTTTGCTCTCATTTTTGAGAAATATTAAAATTAAAACTGAATCCTTTATCTTTATTTATTGAACAAGTAAAACAACCTTCTCCGTCAGTAAAACCTGAAAGTCAGTTGTTATCTAAACTAGGTAAAATATAGGTATGTTTTATTTCAACTGTATTTAATTGAATTCTTCCTTTAGTTACTCATGTATTAAATCCTTTTACAAATTCTTCAAATTTTTCCTTTCTACGTGGTAATATAAGATTACCGTTAAATAAATGAACAAGCAATTCTATTTCTTTTTTATTTTGAGTAACATATCTACTTGTAGTTTTAGATTGAGGTATTACTTTACCAAACCCTAAAATTTCTTTTATATATTCTAATACATAGATATCTAGGTTACTTTGTGTAATAACGAAACAAAGATCACCTCTATTATTTACGATAAAAGATCCTTCACCTTCTGTAAATCCTATAAATCAAGTTAAGAATTTTTTTGAGGGTGAGGTATTGCCAGGAAAATGTTCATTATATTTGGAGTAAAAGGATTCTAAACAAAAATTACTTGTTGAAGAAGTACTATAATTTAATTTAAATAAAAAGCTAGATTTTTTGGCTATTTTAATTATTGGAATAATAGCTAAAATATAATAATTAATTAAAATATCTCTTAAGAAAAGATGTTGGAATAATATAGGGTCTCCACCACCGGCTACTTCAAAGAATGAAGTATTAAAATTTCTATCTGTCAATACCATAGTTATACCCAAAAAAATATTCTTGGCCTGCTAGACCAGGTCTCATGGTTAATTAATTAACCTCATAAACAAAACTGTTTAAGGCAGACACTCAATATGTCGCCATATTGTTGGGACTATATTTTATTTGTATAAGTTATATAAATTATTTAAATGATCTCAATTAAATTCTGTTCTTTTATTATTCATTTGTGCTTTAATTTCAACTATAGCTTTAATAGACTCAGATTTTGTATGACTTTTGGCTTTAAAATATGACAATACTTTTATTCAATCTTTATAATTTAAATATTTACTAGAAAATAAAGGATATTTATCAAGATATTGAACTAATATAAAATTACTATCTACATTTGTAGTTCTAACTCTATATTCAGGTTTTGGCCTATTCATTCTGGTTTCTTTAACAGTAGAAGATAAAAAGTCCGCAATTAGACTCAAATATTCCAAATTATTTTCATAATTATGATCATTTTGTCTTTGCGATAATTCAAATTTACATTCTATTTTTGGATATTTAGTAGGCGAAGCCTGCTCCGCTACTAAAGTCGTTCTTACTGAAAAATGACCATCTGCATCTATAAACCCTGCTAATCAACTGTTAGAATTTATATCACTTATATCTTTATTTTTCTTGGTTATATTAAAATCAAATCTTAGATTTAATCAATCAATTAATCTATGTAAAGCATAAATCTTAGGAGTTCTCATATAACCGTTTATAACATTGGCTATTAGAAATATACCTTCTAATTTATTAATTGTTAAGACATAAGCATTAGAACCTTTTTTTTTAGAAAGAGATCCATGATTTAATTTAGATTGTAACATTAAAGCTAAAGGAAAATCTCTTGAATCGAATACTATTTGTATTGAAGGGTAATATAAGTCACCTTTAAGTGATCTTTCTGTTTTAGGTACTATAATAGAACCATCTCCTTCAATTATACCAGCTAAATACGAAGAAAATTTAGGATCAAATTCTCCATTATTAGTAGGCGTACCTCATGATGGAATTTTTCTTTTTACAGAAAAGAATTTACGATCTATATTTAAATAAGATTTAAAACATACAAATTTTGGCGAATAGTCTCTGAAGATACTTAATAATTTATAATAAAATAAGCATCCTGCTGATAAAGATATAATAAATAAATATATCTGTTTCCAGCAATTTGCCAAATTTAACGCTGGCAGTATTTTACCAGCTAATACAGGTAATGATAATAAAAGTAATACTGCTGTTATAACTACGGCTCATCCGAATAAGGCTAATTTATGTAATCTTATTCCTGGTGTTCTCATGTTCACAATTGTTGTTATAAAATTTATTGATCCTAATAAACTACTTACCCCAGTTAAATGTAAAGTAAAAATAGCAAGGTCTACACTTGGTCCACTATGACTTTGTAGTCCAGATAATGGAGGATAAAGTGTTCAACCTGTACCTACTCCACCTTCAATACAAGCAGAGAATATTAATAATAATAAACTAGGAGGTAATAATCAGAAACTAATATTATTTAATCTAGGGAATCATTTACAATAGTAGTTTCCTGCCATAACGGACTCTGTCTTCACCCTTATTTAATGCAATAAGGGGCTTCGCGTGTAGTCTCTGAGGATCCTACTCATAATTTAAATTATTTTGGTTTCCTGCACATTCTTCCCATGTATACATAAGTGTTACGGCTAATTGAGTTATCTGCACAACTTTATGCGTTTATAAACTCCAATTAGACGTCTATGTATCTGTTGATAGGTAAATTAATTCCATTTTCGAGAGATTCTATGCATATAGCGAAGTAATAATTAAAAAGTTTACACTCTTTAACGGCATTCCCTGATTTAGGGGTTATATAAAAATAACAAAATAGTAACGACGAGCGACCCTGGCTAGACGAAGTCTAGCCGCCCATAATTTAAGCTGATAATTTATTTAAATGATCCCAATTGAAATAAGTTCTATTTCTATTCATAGTACTTCTAGCAGAATCAGTTTTAGTTAGACCCTTTTCTGTATAATGTTTGTTTTCAAGCATTAATAACACAATTTCTCTTCAATCTTTGTAATCTAAATATTTACTTGAGAATAAAGAATATCTATCTAAATAGTTTACCAAAATTTCAGTCGAAATTTTACTTGATGCTGTAAGAGTATAATACTCATTATCTGTAGATTTCTGGATTCTAGTTAATAAACTACAATTAAGAAATTTAGCTATATTTGTTAAAACATCTAAATAACTGTTACCAGTTACAGGATCTAACATTCTCTGCTCAATTCTTAATCTACAAGATATTTTTCTTTTTAGAGCGGACTTCGTTCGCGCCGCGTTATTTTCTACTTTAGTATGTTGTACAGAAAAACTTCCATCTGCATCAATAAATCCACTTAATCAACTATCATTAGCCAAAGAACCATCTTTTAAAGGTAATTTCTCTATATTAGTATTATGATGTTTATTTAATCAATCTATCAATTTATATAATTGATGTATCTTAGGTGTTCTTAGTTCACCATTTATTAAATAAACTATTTTCTTTAAACCTACTACAGGTGAAACTACTAATACACAAGCATTATCTTTAGTTTTATATCTAATAAAACCTGATTCTAAAATATCTAATAGTTTTTTGGCTAATGGTTCATTTTTTAAACCAAAAGTTATACAAAACCTTGGATTATGTTTCTTTTTATCACTTGCATCAGGATTTTGTATTCAAATATGTCCATCGCCTTCAAATAAGCCGGCTAGATATGAATTAAAATTATTACTTTTTACGGGCGCTCCTGATCCCGAAGGGATATTCGTACTATAATATCTTTTGTTATTTATTATACCCCTTGGACTGTCCTTTTTTTTTGCCATGTCAGGACCTCCTACCATTAAAGGCATTAAGAAATTTCCAAATCCACCTATTAATGCAGGCATACGTTTACTCATAATCTTTCGAATATGAACGGACTATATCTTTATCTTTGAATATTATAAAATATTCACTAAGATATTTCACGTGTAGTCTCTTAGGAACCTACTCGATAACAAAATTATCTTTGGTTTCCCGCGGATTGCCCAATCCTTTAAAATGTCACTGTATTCCACTGCTAACATATAGTCTGCGGTACTAGTTTTAAAGGCTCTAAGGGGATTCCAGCATATAGTGAAAATAAAGTAAAGCATTTCTGCCTTACCCGGCCATGCCTTTCTATTTAATCTTTATATGTAAATTTTCATTTTCCTCTATAATAACCTGATTTTACACCTTTTAAATATTGTCTAATAGTTGCACGATCTCCTTTTAAGTGATTAGCTAAACTTGTTAACGATGAAAATTCCAGATTCTTACTTGGAGCGAAGCGCCCATCTTTAAATTCTGCTAAAATAGAAATAGAAGCAGGATGTTTAACTGTATATAATGCACGTTTTTCATTTACCAACTCTTTTATTCCTTCTAGAGTTAATAAATTCGTATTTTCAGATTCTTCTATTAAATCCAAAGATAAAAATAAAGTATCTAAATACACTGTACCTGCATCTAAACAGTTATTTAAAGTTTTATGATGAATACTTATTGAATCATACATATGTTGTTTCGATTCAAATATATATAATAAAGTAAAATCTTCTAGGTTATAAATATATACAGGAGTACCTCTTTGTTTACGTAATCTATCTTTTATTTCTTGGCTCATTGGTCCATGATAACCAGTACTGCTTGCCACCAAATCTACGTTTAAACTTGGTTTTAAAGTATTTATAAAATGCTGTTCTAAGCTTACAACTTCATCTAAGCTAGAATTCTCATCCATTATATAAATTGTCAGATTTGTATCTTGAAATCCGTGTTTATTAAAATAACGTAACACTCTACGTGCTTTAGTTTGAAGAATAGATGGCATAAAGTAAGAACTTATTCTATTATACAAATTAATAGAATGTCCTACATAAGCATGATCATTACTTTCTCAAATATAAACACCTTTTTGATTTTTCGATACTTTTAAGATAAGATTTCTATTATTAAAAGGGTTTTCTATATATACTTTAGTATATAGTGGTATTTTATCTTCATCGTTATTTTTATTAGAGTTATTGTTATTATTACTATTTGTAATAGTAATAGTGTTGTTTTGGTTATTATTGAGAGCGACCCCTGTAATTTTTTTCTTTGAAAAAAATATTCGAAGGGTGCTAGCTTGAAAATTAAAATTAAATAGTCTTCAATTGTCGACCATGAAGAATATCATTAATATAGCGTGGGCTGTAATTACACTGTTATATAATTGATTATTAGAAATATATTGTACTCCAGGTCCACTAAGTTCAAGTCTAATTAACACTGAAAAAGCTGTACCTAATAATCCTGAGAAAAGAGCGAATATTAAATATAGTGTACCTATATCTTTAGCATTTGTAGAATTAAATCATCTTTCCATACCCATAGACATTTGGGATCTTAAGGTCAAATTCGGCTGGTGGGAACAACTCTCCTTATCTAAAGACAAAATTAGGAAATAATTAAAGTACTCTTTGTGAACATAATTTTTCACTTAAAAGTTATTAACTAATATTTTTAATTAATAATTACGAGCGAGTTTGCTAGAGCTCCCCACTATAAATTAATGTGATAACGGTTCTACAAAATCATATTATATTTTAACCCGCGGCGCTATTCGTTTCACGAAGAGCTTGCTAATCCCGTAGGGATACTAAATAAATTTATTTTTTTTTTCGTCGAGCTTGCTGGTCCGTAGGACTAGCAAGCTCCTCCTCTAGGATTAGTAAAAGCAGGTGGGAACTTTGTTCGCGCAGCGGGTTAAAGCAACAAGGGGGCATCCTTCTGAGAGCTCATGTGAACGAATAGTAAACTTCCTTTCACCCCTTCCCCGATAGCGAGGGGCATTCTTCCGTGGAACGAATTGCGCAAGCTCGGAATAGTAAAAATATTTTTCCCCCCCCCGGAGAGAGGGTCGGGGATCGGGATAGCTACTACTAAATAAAAAAAAATGATAACGTGGGTTAGATTATATCTGCTACTTAGTAGTCCTCCTGATCCCAAAGGGATATGGATGGACTCGCAAGCAGTAATAAGCTATCTAGCCTGATCTATCAAATTATTCGATTATGGTTACTAGTGGTGCAATATACGTAGCATATACTTCTAGTTTGCTAGCTTGCGAATTTCTGCTTAGCCGATATATTGGCACAAGCTCGTTAGGAACTCCATTCTAGGTAGCGATACTAGAGGGGGACGGTGCGAAGAGGGGGGGTACTCCTTCGGGGGCGCCTCCCTCGCTCTCCTACTAGAAACTTCGTTCACCTGGAGAAAAGTTAAAATACGCAAGCTAGCAGCCATAAAAGTACTATTCTAAAACATTTTAAATACAAATATTTATTTTGTCAGCTACTTCTGTTTGCTTAGCTGCTTCTTGCTTTATACGTATAAAGCAAGAAGCAGCTATAGCAGAAAAGCAGCCCCAATCTTTAAAATAACCACTATCGTGGCTATTTAGTGAAATTATTATAGTATAGTTAAGCCTACAACGAAATTGCTCGCCAGCGATACTACGTGCTAAGGTACTAAAACTACAATAAAAAAAAATTCATCTGTAGTAGTAACTTATTTGTATATTCTAAATATTAGTTAATCTATAATTAATAAAGGATTAAAACATACAGTTAGTAGTCCTACTGATCCCAAAGGGATATGGATGGACTCGCAAGCTATAATAATAAACTGTCAGTAGCCATATTCCCTCCGGGAGGCATTCTTCTGGAGGGGGGGCTAGACTTCGTCTAGTAAGGCGCAAGCTCGTATTGTTTTTTTTACCTTTAATATTTATATAAGTTAGAGTAAGGCGCAAGCAATTCAAACTTGCTAGTGCTAGTGCTAGTGCTAGTGCTAGCACTACAGCACTACTAAATAAAATAAAGATTAAGGAGGAATTGAACCTCATTCAAATGATCTGCAATCACCGTGTAAAACCGTTTACAATCTTAATCTTTGCTAGTACTACAAAGCAGTGCCTTACTTAGCAGACGCTGCTAACGAGTATTCCAGGCGCAAGCTCTCCGTATTCCGATTCCTACGGAATCGGATACGGAGAGCTTGCGCCCCTCGCTCTAGCAATAAAAAAATAAAGAAAACTTTATTTTTTTTTGAGTAGTATTTTTTTTTTCGAAGAAAAAAAAAAATACCACACCACAGCACTACTTTGTAGTAAAAAGCCAGCTATACATAGCATTAACCCTATATATTTTTGGCATTATTTTGTAATTCTAAATCTACAAGAGTATTTTCTAATATACTTACTGCCGGTAATATAAATAAGAAATGAGAAAAATATAAAGCAGTACTTAGTTGTCCTATTTCTATAAAAGGACTTTCTACATGTTTAGCACCTATTTGCATTAATATTAAAAAGTTCACTAAAAAGACGTAGAAAGCAGCCTTGCTTAAAGGTCTAAATTGTAAACCCTTTGTTAAACCTAGGTCAGCCTTAGGTAATATTAAAATAATTAATATTGCAGCTAACATTGCGATAACTCCTAATAATTTATTAGGAATAGATCTTAAAATAGCATAGAAAGGTAATAAATATCATTCAGGTACTATGGCAGGTGGTGTTTGCATAGGGTTAGCCATTATATAATTATCACTATCACCTAAAACATTAGGCATAAAGAATACAAATATTCCTAAAACAAATATAAAGATAAATATAGTAATTAAATCTTTAAATAAGAAATAAGGAGCCATAGGCATTCTATCATAATATACTGGAACTCCTAATGGATTACTTGATCCAGCTGTATCATGTAAAGCTATCATATGCATTAAAACTAATGCCGCTAATATAAAAGGTAATACAAAATGTAAAGCAAAGAATCTGTTTAAAGTAGCGTTATTTACGCTAAAACCTCCTCAAATGACAATTTGATTATGTATAATTTTTAATTTATACTTTATATCCTTTCAGATATAATTAGACTATGTCTTGAATTTTATTTAATACGATGCGACCGTTCCGTAGCTAACGTTATAAAACCCTGGGGTTATCGTGTTGAGCTTATTGTTGGTTTAACTCACTCATTAGTCGTTGAACGTCCTTAATTCCTTTTAATTAACCGAATTAAGTTCCGCTACAAATAATTTAATAACTGGAGGTAAGTTTATGTTATTAAATGTTCTTGTAATTTTCCCCATTTGCCACTAAAAAATAAGGCGCTAGCTCAAGCATAGCTTATGGAATAGCTAGCCTTATTTTCAAGGAGCCCTTTTTACAGTTTCGGGTAATGTAATTTACTATAACGCATAGAATTTTGTAAATTATTTAGTCATTTCATATATTGAATGTACTTTAATCCTATTAAAGGATGTAAACCTTCGAAAGAAAAGAAATTTATAACTGTTTGAATGTCAGATTTAGAACTAACACCAAATTGATTAAAATTATTAGTAGTGTCTATTTTTCTTGTAGTATTAAACACTAATTTAAATGCTTCAAATAAATTTGTATGTATTCTTTGTTTTAACTGAAAACAGCCATCATTATTGCTTTTAATAAAAAAAGAACCCTCTGAGCATGTAAACCCTACAATTCAATTTTTAAAGAAATGTAATAATGTATAATCCTTTGCATCTTTCGGTAATTTAAATACATCTTCAATATTCTCTCTTGATGGTATTTTATCAAACATTTTTATATCATTTTTAAGAATATACATAGCCAAATTAAACTGATTAATTCTAGTTTCAGTTAAAAAGAATATGTTATTATGTATTAATAAAGGAAATAAAACTTCTTGTAATTCAGTTCTATTTATTACTAATTTACAACTTGGACTTCTTAAATCTTTATATACATTTACATTACCTAATTTTAAAGTAGAATGGATATATTGTAAAGTTGAAATATCTTCTATATGTAAAGATATAACTAATTTCATAGTTATAAATCCTTTAGTTGTTTTAGTAATTTGAATATAACCATCTCCATCTATTAATCCGACTAAAAAGGCTAAAAAAGATGTAGGTAGGTTAACATAATCTTTTTTATCTAATAATTTATTCATTTTCTTTAAAGCGTTTTTATGTACATTACCTATTGTAGGCAATATTGAATATATAAAAATCATACTAATACCCAAAACTGTAGTTTTTATTGACTCAACTATGTCTTGTCCAATTCATGGAACAGCACTAATTAAATTAGTAATAACTGTAGCACCTCATAATGACATTTGTCCATAAGGTAAAACATACAAACTTACTTATGTAGAAAAGTACAAAAGTGGCGATATCTTTATTGTTCGTATATCACCTATATCAGAGCGATAAATTGCGCCTGGATATAAAGTTCCGACTGTACATTAAGCAGCATTTCAGCCACCCACCAGTGACCCAGTCTGTCGCGATTATATGGATAACCGACGATCTCTTATATTAAAATATACTTTGATCGTTTTCACTAGTATTGCCAAAGAAACGATTTGGTTTCTTCAATAACCTTGTCAGGTTATTCTGCTTTAAGTTTTATTTCTTTCCATAAATTGCATAAAACTATATACTTGCAGGACTACAACTATAATAATAATTTAAGGGAGCTTATCCTTCGGAGCCCGCCTTATTTAACATAATCAACTATTCAACGTCCTTTTAATGTTTTGCTAGGACTTTTTAATGTTCTTTGTATAGTTTTAGTAGAACAATTTAAAGCTTCCGCTGTTTCAACTATACTATTAAATTCACCATATACAGTATTATTTAATTCTTTTACTATAATAGATTTAGAATTCTTTTTCATATTTAAAACACCTTGTTCTGTATAGTTTAAAGGTTTTCTATTTAAAGCTGATTCTCTCATAGCTTCTATAGTTTCGGAAGATAAAGTTTTACCTTTATTTAAACTACCTATTTGTTCTCTACGTTTTTCACTATAATTAGCTTTCATCTTTATTCTACTAACTTCAGTATGTTTATAACCGAAGCTAGATCCTGCTTCTGTTAATATATTATAGTCTGGTAAAAGAGATTTTATATAAAAATCTTCTAAATCTAAGAATTTTTTATTATTTTCTTGATTAACTATTTCAGGAAATAATTCTAATACAATAAAGGCAAAATTATGTAAACCATATTTATTAACTGAATTTTTAACTATTTTACTACCATTTAAATATATTAAATGTTTTGAAAATCTAGAGTTAATTCTATCTGTAGAAGCTGATCCTATATAATAACTTAAAGTTTCTTTATTTAAAATCATATAAATACCGCTAAGTCCCTTGGTTTCTTTAGCTATATTTCTACGGACTGAATCTTCATTTAGATTATCGTAGATAAAGACAGGATTAAGGTTTTTGGCTAATAAAAAGTTATTTATAGGCGCAAGCTCAAGCTCCGCACCATTATTCCTAAAGGTTGAATAATATCTTTTATGGTTAAATCTTGTTGTAGTTGTTATTTTATTATTATAGTCGTTTTGGGCTATTATAAAGTAACCCAGGAATCCTGTAACTATCATAACGATAAGGATTATTGTACCTATAACTCATGTCAATGTTCTTGGTGCTCTATAAGATGCGTAGTATATACCTCTTCCTATGTGTAAGTACACTAAAAAGAAGAAAGCTGATGCTGTGTTACTATGTAAGTAACGTACTAATCATCCATTGTTTACATCACGCATAATATGTTCTACAGAATTAAATGCTTCTAATACTGAAGGATTGTAGTGCATTGCTAAAGTAACTCCAGTTACAATTTGTATAACTAAACAAAGTAATAATAAAGATCCGAAATTTCATAAGTAACTTATATTACTAGGTTGTGAAGCGTCTATCAAATAACCATTAGCTAATTTTAATAAAGGGTGATTTTTTAATATTCTCATAATATTTTTAAATTATATATATATGGTATATAAATATACTTTTATAGCGAGCGATAAAAAAAAATATTCCTGATACCGATTCCCTCCCAAGGAAGGAAATCGGGATATAGAATAGTCTACTACTAGAAAGGGTATATATTTATTTATTTTTTTAAGTAACCTTACTGTAAACAGCAAGAGGTATACATTAAACTGTATAATTTACAGAACTATTCATAGCGAGCTCTTTCAAACCCCTGGTACAGTACGAAGTTCGATTGCTACAGAATACACAAGCTCTCCCGTAGGAATAGTCTATGCGCAAACTTGCTATATTTTCCTCCTCCTACTTATTCTAAATCGATAGCTTGCGTCTATATTAATAACAACTTAGCGTAACGCCTCCATCAGACTTAGGTTTATCGATTTTTGTTTCTTTAATAGGCGTGCCTCTTCTAAAAGCTAAGTAGGGCTAGCGAAGCTAGCCGAGAGACTTCTGTGACAAGCAGAGGTCAGGCGTAAAAAAAATATACAAGGAGGGAGTGACGCGAACGAAGTCCGCTCTAAAAAAATACATTTTTTTTTTCGAGGAGGGCGCAAGCTCCAGTCGAGTATTTAGCTCGCAGTCCTAACGTCTTCATCTATCCATATTATAACCCTATGATAGCGACTCTTTTTAGGTCTTAGACAATAATATTATCTAGGAGCTCACATCACCGATATCTTGCTCATAAAGATACCTGAATCAAAGACGATCCATTGATAATATAATATCCGATGCGTAGCAATATTATATGAAGATAGTCTAAAGCTAAAATGGATAGCTTTATAGACTTTGGTTCTTCTAAAACCTAAAGAGCTTGCGCGATTCGTTCCACGAGTAAGGGGTCGCATGCGGGGAAAGTAAAATTGAAGCAGCCTAAAGATAAAGGGATATAGCGCGTTCTCTCCCTACGGTAACTAAATCGAGAGCTTGCGCCTTAGTTGAGAGAATCCAAAAGTTGGTATCCTCTCGTTACTGAGAAATATAATCATTGGTAAAAAGATACCCTCCTTTTTTTTCTCATTTTAGAGTCGAACTAAAATTATGCTATCCTATTAAAGCTAATGAGATTTAGGGTTATTAACCCTTTAATATACTACTAATGCTTGCTTGCAATACGTTGTACCGTAAGCAAGCAAGCAAACATGCACTCCTATCCTAATATAGATAGCTCACCTTTAATATATACGCTCGGCTCCTTCGGAGGCACAGCCTCTAAAAAAAAAATATATTTTTTTTTTCAGCTTGCTCCGAGCTTGCTATGCAATACCCCCGATTTCCATCCTTCGGAGGGAATATGGATATGCACTACAGCACTATCCCTTATTCGTAACACAGAAAATAAGGCCGACTATATTTTCTAGGAAGAGACTTCGTCTAGTGGTGCAGGTTAGGTTCATCTATAAAAAAAGGTTATAGCCCTAGTTAAGAAATATATTAATATCCCTCCGAGGGCGCAGGCTCTTCTCCCGCGCCTCCTTGGAGGCGCAGCAGAAGAGCCTGCGCCGTCTACGAAAGCTCTTTTTACGAGCTAGCGCCTTAATTAATAAATTAAGGCAGGGACGGCTTATTTCGAAGAAATATAGCTCGTCCCCTCTATCTATTTCGGAGATGGCTAGTGCGCAGTAATTTTTTTTCGTATTGCGCCCTATGTAGTCCTACGGACTACATAGGCGCAAGCTCGAAAAAAATACTACTACATAACCTTCGGATTAGAAGCGCCCTAGTTAGAAATTAAAGAACGATCTTTATGCAACATAAGAATTACTAAGCTTGCTATTGTAATAGAATTTACTACGTCATCTACTACCTGTACAAAAGTAAAAATAGATAAGTAGAAGCAAATTCCTATTAAAATATAAAGAGCGTAATTAGTAACAACTCCGTTACTTAAGCTAGAAATTATTTTACTAGCTTTAGTTAAAATAACACCAAACCCATAAGGACCTATTGATTCAATACTACCTTTATCTAAAACTTTTGTAGTTTGACCTCCTATTTCTAAAACTGAATTAACAATATATTTATTATAAAAGAATTCAACTAAGAAACGTTGATTGAAGAAACCATAAATATAATATCCTAAATTAGATAATTTAAAGTTCGATATTATATTTGGCATAAATTCAGAATATATTATTGCTAATGCAGAGAAAGATACAGTAAGGATAAAAGGAATTAATTTAAATATAGTAGGTACACCAAATTCAGTGTCAATCATTATTTCATGAACAGGGTGAATAAATATACTATTGTCTACAAAGAACCCTGAACCTAATCCTATGAAAATATCTCTAGTGATATATCCAAAATATATAGAGAATATCGCTAATACCACTAAAGGTAAACTGATAAATATATCACTTTCATGAGCATTTCTATAATAATTAACTGGTCCATTAGGATTAGTTAAGAAAGTTAAGTATATAACTTTAACTGAATATAATGTAGTAAATATAGCACCTATTACTGCTATAACATATACATCAATACTACTAAAATGATATTGACCATAAGCAGATTCTAATATAAAATCTTTACTATAAAATCCTGTCATAAAAGGGAAAGCGACTAAACTAAGACTAGCGATTAATATCACAGAATAGGTTAAAGGTAGGAAAGATATTAATCCCCCGTATTTTCTTAAATCTTGATTGTCTACTACTGCGTGTATAACTGCTCCTGCCCCTAAGAATAATAATCCTTTATAGAAGGCATGATTTATTAAATGAAATATTGCTACATTATAAGAAGATAAACCTATAGCTATTACCATCATACCTAATTGACTCATGGTAGAATAAGCTATAATTTTTTTTATATCTTGTTGAAATAATCCAATAAGAGAGCTAAACACAGTTGTAGTTGCACCTAATCATAAACATATTGCCAATACCACTGCACTATATTCAATCAAAGGGGATGAACGTATTAATAAGTACACTCCTGCTGTAACCATTGTAGCTGCGTGTATTAAGGCAGATACCGGAGTAGGCAAATATGTTGATTCATGTTATATACAAATATGTACAAATACGACACGAATACTCAATGATTTACATCATTGTTCGGACTATATCTTCGATTATTTTATACATTTATTTATTAATTAATTTTATTAAGGATTTAATAATTTCTATACCCTCTGGATTATGATGATGTTTATCTTTTACTAGCTCATAAACTTTCAATCATCTTAAGTAAGAAACATGTTTCTTAGTCTTCAAAGGGTAACTTTTAATATAATTTAGAATAATGTTTAACTTACTGTGGTTAACTACGGTATTATACCCATCATAACTCTTTATATAAGTTATATAACCGTTTATTAACTCAGCTAAGTATTGACTAAATTCTATATCGTTTTTTTGAGATATAACGTATCTCACCGTTACAATATGTTTATTTGTGGCTTTACTTAAATAGGCTGAAGCTGTAAAACAGCCTTCACCATCCGTAAATCCTGAAAGTCAAGCATTATCCAGAGTAACTTTTTTATTACATTCTATGAATGTAATATCAGTATTATATTTATTATTAAAAGCTTCTAGAAATAATTTAAATTGAGCTATTTTAGCCTTAGTTATAAGGTTACCGTTAAATATATTTATAATCTTAATAAGATTATTTTTATCTCTAACTCTATATTGATGAGTCTTACTTGATTTACTTTGTAAAGATACACTTCCAAACCCTAGACTTTTTTTTATAAAGAATAGTACTTGGCAATCTGTAGTAGATTGTGTAACTTTAAAAGTTAAATAACCTTTCTTATCTACACCAAAATAACCGTCTCCTTCAGCAAATCCTATTAATCATCATTTAAATGTATTATCTATTTTAATCGTTTCACGTATAGTCTCTGAGGATCCCTGTATATTATACAGGTTTCCTGCGGATTGTCCTACATTAAAGATTTTTCCAATGGCTACAAAGTAACTGGTGGACTTTAATGTTAACGGATGTCCCCGCATATAGTGAAATTTAAGGAGAGCCCCTGTTACCAAACCCTCCATAGCCATGGGCAATCATATATGTAAACCTACTTGTGAACTTTTAGCCATTGCACCTATAAGTAAACATATTCCTATAATTGTAGTAATATTTTCATTTATATAAGGAGCTAATGAGAATACAGTACTATAATCTAGAGTTCCTAAAGTTCATAATAAGATAAACATACCTATCATTAAGAAAGCATCTCCAACTCTATTAGTTAAGAAAGCTGAAAGAGAACTTTGATTAGCCGCTATTCTAGTGAATCAAAAACTAACTAATAGATATGAACAAACACCTACACCTTCTCATCCTACGAACATAACTAAATAATTATTACCTGTTACTAGTATTATCATCATAAAAGTGAATAAACTTAAATAACTAAAGAATCTTTGATTGTGCATTTTAGTCAAATTTATCTTACAATAGATTTATTAAGGCGCGAACGAAGTCCGCTCTAACAAAGGTTATTTATTTTAAAATTCTCTACCCGTATTCATACCAGATTTTATATCTCGAATTGAAATTATACCTTCAGCTGTAAGATGAGAACGATTAATCATCAAACTATGAATTTTACATCAATCCAGATAATCATATAATTTTATGCCTATAATTGAGTTATTGTTGAAAAAAGGAATTATTACCTTGGTAATATTCGTAAAGTCAACTGTTGAGTAACTAACTGCAGACTTTCCACTATATTTATAAACCTTTCCTGATCCAAAATATTTGGCTATTTTCTCCAATAACTTTATATCTCTACTATGTTGAGATATTCTAAATCTTAATTGCACTCTAGTACCTAATTTACTATTGGTTGAGGGCATACGAACATCAAAATTTCCCTCCGCGCTGACAAATCCTGAAATTCAATTAGGGTCCAATAAGATATTATCATTATTTATTACAGGTCTTTCAACCGGAGTATATTCAGGGAATTCTAATTTTAACATATCCGATAAACCTAAGTTCATTGATGCTTTTATATTTATTATTTGATTTAAACCTTCTACAGTAAGATGAGCTTTATCATTGACAAGTTTTATTGCTTGTTTAAATAATAATAAATCCGCAGCTTTTTGGGTTAATAACGGATATTTTTCGAAATGATCCATAAGTTTATTTAAATCTTCAATTGAATCAATTGAATAATTAACTATTTCTCGATTTCGAGCTAAATGGATAGAACCTATACCACCTAAATATTGTTGTAATAATAGTAATACATTAAGATCTTTTGTGTGTAGACCTATTTGAAATTTGAATTGGCTACGTCAACCTAATTTACGGATTTTATTTCTGTCTACTATTATACTAAATGAACCCTCACCATCTATTAAACCAGATCACATTCAAGGATGAATTCATCTCGTAGAATTATAGGTAGAGAATTTTCTTACATCGAATTGCTTAGATGGGACTTTGACACAGAAGTTTCAACTTTGTTGCGACACATTTCTGAAACCGAGGTTTATACCTCTATTTCTTTCGAAACCTGTAAGAGTACACCTTAAACCTATTAAATCTTTAATAGATCAACTGCCGTCTACTCGTTGCTCTTTTACAACAGTATTTTTAAATACTGTTGACTTAGATCCGCGATTGTCCATTTTGTTTTCACAAATCTTAAGGCTTGTTACCTTACCTGAGTAATTAATTCAGCCACTTATAGTTTTTCAACTATAGCTTGGTACCTTAAGCTTTAGGAGTTCCCCGGAGTTTGACAGTTTATCCCCACAATTACGTTTTCCCCTAACGTAACATCGAGGATCATGACTCATATATCCTATAGAATAAAAATGAACTAAAGAACTGATTATTAATACAGGTATTAACATTGATACTGTTAAACTATCAAATTGAAAGTTTCATACCATATTAAATGATTCGTTATCTAATCATTTAAATAAATTAATTGAAACCGGATTATTATTAAATCCTACTTCGAAAAAGCTAATAATAGCTAATATTGTTGTTATCATTATACTTAAACAACCTAAAATACGGCTACCTGTAACACCGACTTTTCTACCAAAAAAACCGGACACTATAGATCCTAATAAAGGTAATATAATTATACTTAAATACATTATTTATATTCTATTGCAATACTTCCTCTTCGTTTTCTCCCCTTTACCATAGGAATTTAATTCCCTTAGGTGGGCTGGGGATATTCCATAACCTTTAAGTTATGCCTGACTATATCTTAAGCAAATAATTTATTGTAATTATTTACCAACCTCCATTTAGTCGATGAACTGCATACCGGTAATTATAAGTGTTTTGGTACTTGGCTGCGGATTATCTATTGCATTTCTTTATACAAATCGTTTTTACCTTACAACGAGTCATTACCTGTTCCATTAATTACATTACTGTATTAACTTGGTAGATTTGTCTTTAAGAGTTCCCCGCAATTTGAAGATTTTGCCTTTATATAAAGACTAGGTGAAGGTTCACTCCACCTTTTTTGACCTAATTTCTCTGGGGCCCTAATCATGCCCATGATTATTTTTAGTTTCAGTATTAACCTGCACTGTAGTTTTATTTCTTAATTGTAAAATTTGTTTTAATCCTTCTTCTTTTAGGCGCGAGCTCGCTCTTTATTTTTAATAATTAAAGCAGCACTTTTAAAGTTTAAGAAGTCTGGATATTTTGACCCTCTTATACTATGTTCATCAAAAAAAGGAATTATATTATTAACTATATGATCAATTTTTGTAACGATAAATTCACAAACTGTACGATTTTGATATTTAGCCACATACCCACAACCAAAGAAATTTTCAAAGCTTTCTAATAAAGATAAATCTCTAGAATCTTGAGCTATAGAAAAACGTAATGAGGCAGCTATACCACTCTTAGTTTTAGAATTTTGAATAGTAATAAAGAAATTTGATTCTCCTGTTGAAAACCCAGCCATTCATTCTTGAGGGATATCCTTGATATAATTCGCCTCTTTTACTATTGGCATAGTTTCAGGGAAAGCACCTTTCAGTACATCAGATAAACCTAAATTCATAGATGCTTTAATATTAACTATTTTTTGTATTCCCTCTAAAGTACTATGGTTTTTTTCTAACATTAATTTAAGAATATTTTTAAATAACACATAGTCAGAGTATTTTTTAGTTAACAGTGGGTAATTATCAAAATGAGGTATAATTACATTAACTATATCCTTCATAGTACTAACTCTAAATTCTACAGTAGTATTTTTATTAGGGTTTGATATATACCCTATACCTCCAAAGAATTTTTGAATTTGAGTCATTAAATCTCTATCTCTTTCATGCATTTTTATTTGAACTCTTGCTTGAACATTTCATCCTGTTTTGTATCTAGGATTTTTTAAAATAGTAACTACAAAAGAACTTTCAGCATCAAAAAGCCCAGTAATGAATCAAGGGTCAATTGAATTATTTTTACAATTAGAAGAACATACTGTAGAATAATTTCTTATTCCTACAGATGGAGCTGCTGGCTGCGCTAGCCATTTTATTAAGTTTACAGCAGGTAATTTACTGGCTTTTGCATAACTAAAGGATAGATGGTTAAATTTAAGAGACGAAAGTCTATAAAAAGCTACTAAAATAGCTAAACCGATAGCAGATTCTGCACCAGCAACAACAATAATGTAAATGGCATACGTTTGTCCTATTATATCATCGATATTGACAGAACTTACCAATATTAAGAATGTTATAGATAATAGCATTATTTCTATAGAAATAAGCATTAATATTATATTTTTTCTATTAAATACAAACCCTAAGATTCCTATTAAAAAAAGTACTAAAGTTAAATTCATATTTTATCTAAAACTACTAATTGTTCGGTGTAGCCCCGGAGGGGCTCGGGCTAGCTTACTATAAAGCAGCCGCCCCACATATAATTATGAGCTTTACCTAGTCTGCGTGCGAGTAGCAGGGGGCGGATAGTAAAAAAAAAACATATTTTAGTATCCCTACGGGATTAGCAAGCTCTTCAAGGGACTTCGTTCTAGGCGAGCCGGCGTAGACGAAAAAAAAAAATAAATTTATTTAATAGTCCTACGGACCAGCAAGCTCTTCGTGAAACGAATATTCGAAGAAATATGGCTAGCCCCCCCCCCCCCTAATCAGCCGCACCTTTGCTCGCCCGCCTTTATTAGCCTCACTATAGTAAGCTAGTATATATACGCAAGCTATGTATAGCAAACCCATAATTATAAGTATAACTATTGATAAACAAAATTACCTATAATTGTACTAAGGATATTGTAGACTTGAACTACAATCAAGATGACCGTACCATCTTGTTCTACCATTAAACTAATATCCCTTTTTTTAATAAGTAGCGCTAGCTTGCCGATTTTGAAGAAATCGGCTAGCTCCTCCAAATTTAAGCACGGGGTCGCTTGCTAATTTTCTCCGAATATTCGTTTCACGAATCCGCAAGCTCGTGCAGAGAAGCTGCAGCTAGCGATAAATAAAAAAAAATAAAGAAGGGCGACGAATTCTCTAGCGAAGCTAGCCCTTCTCCATAGCGAAAAGCTTGCGCGTAGACTATTCCTACGGATATTTTTTTCGAGCTTGCTAGTCCATCCATATCCCTTTGGGTACGCGAGCTAAGGAGGACTATATAGGCGCAATACGAAAAAAAAATCCAGCAATAAAGAGCTTGCTGGTCCTCCGAAGGATGGACGAGCTTGCTATGCAATACTAAATAACTTTATTTTAGAGCGGACTTGGTTCGCGTAGACGAAGTCTAGCGCCATATTCCCTTATTCCCTAATTCCCGGAGGGAATAAGGGAATTAGGGAGGCATTCTTCTGGGAATAGGGAATAGGGCAATCCTAGTTCGCCGTTTGCGACACTCGCACTATTAAACTGAATATAGTCAATGCACAAATTTATCTATATTTACAGATTCTATAACTATAGGCATTGAACTGTGAAGAATTCCACATATTTCTGAACATTGCGATTCCCTACAAATTTTTTAATGTTAGTGAAGGTTATCTTGAACTTATCATTATTTATAAGTAAAATAATAACCTTTATATATTTTTCCGTCTTTTAAACGAAGATTAAAAGTTTTTCTATCTAATTTTATGTTTAAATTATCAAAGTGTTTAATTGCTTCAGTTATACTGTCAAATTCTTTATCCATATTTTCCCCTTTAACTAATATAGGTTTATTTTTTCTATTAATTATTAATGAATCTGTATCTACTTTTAATTTTTTATATTCATCAATTATTAATCCTACTTCGTCAAAGTTTTCAGGTAAATTTTCATGGGAGTATTTACATAAGAAATTATGGAACACTTTTTCAATTTTTATGTATTTAGTTAGAGTGTCCCTTTTAATTGTTAATCCTAATCCTCTTAAATATTCCATGCAAGAAGTTAAAGAATCAAATTTTAAAGTATGACCTTTGGAAGCTTCGCTCACAAATGTATTTCCTTCTTTAATTTCTAATTCTACTGGAATACTTGTACGAGTACCTAACTTATAAGTATCTTTTCTTTCATTTTGCATTATACCTAATAATTCTTCTAAAGAAATATTGCTTGTTAAAGCTGTAGGTATAGGATAGCTTAATAATAAGAACTTATTAAGATAAGGTATTTTAGAATCTACATACTTTTTACTAGTTTCAGTATGTATATTTAATACTCTTTTTAGTTCAATTCTAGATTTAGCGTGATAATAAAGAATACTGCAAGTTAGATCATAAACATATACAGGATCACCTTTTGAAGATCCAGCGTTAACAACTCTTAATGTATTCAGGTTAAATTCTTTATCTAATAAATAAAATTGTTCTAATATTAAAGCGTCTTTACTGCTATATTTATTATTATCTAACTTAAATATTATTAATTTAAAAGCTTCTAGTCCTTCTTTATATAGTAAAGGTAAAAATTTACCTACTAAAGGATAATCTCTATTAAAATAGTAGTCCATTCTACGTCTTAGTAGGTTGGATGAACCTACATATTTATCACCTGTATTTTTATGTATAAACATATATACACCAGAGAAACCTTTATACTTAGATTTACCTGTTAATTCAGCTAAAAGCTCCTTATCTTTCGATGTAGATATAGGAAGTTCTATTTCTACACCTTCAACTTTTAATAATTCTTTTAATTTAGAGTCAGTAACTACTAAATTTTGATTGAGTAATACTTTATTGATTACGGATATAGTAGTAGGTTTTCCACTATTAATATGATCTGAGGCTAAAGATTCAGAATTATTGACTAAAGATCTGATTGAACTAAAATGTCTTGTTAAAGGTAAAGCTGCTATAGTACTTAGTCCTATACGCTTATCAGATAACAAGTGATTATTAAAAACACTTCTACTAGTTGCATCATGCAATGTTACAACAGTTTGTGAAAAATAAGTGATCTATATCACCTTTAAATGCTTACATTAAAAATAAGTTTAGCAAACTATTGAAGGGTCCCTAAATATAATAACCTTTATTATATCTAATTAACAAAAAATAAGAGCTTGCTAGTCCTACGGACTACTAAAAGACTCATACTTTTCTGTACCCTTTCGGGTAGGGTCTGACTATATCTTAAGCATTATTAATACTAATAATACCAACCACCGTCTAGTCGATGAACTGCATACCAAATAAAAGCTTACTTCTACAATTGGTACTTGGCTGCGGATTGCCCATTGAATAATAAATCTTGATTTTACCGTACCACGAGTCATTACCTGTGCCATAAGTTATGTTACCATACTTACTTGGTTAAGATTTCTTTAGGGTGTTCCCGCAATTTGATGATTTATAACCATAGGTTCACTACAGTTTTGGCCATGTATTAAAGACCATAGAATACTCCTTCTCTATTTATGAAAACTGATACTTGGTTTAATCTACCTGGGTAAGCATCACATTTTATACCTAAAGATGGACAAGCAAAAGACGAACACTTAAATTATTAAGTTTTAAAACTCCTACATTTAAGCTTTTGAAAAAATATATCCTTTATATGATTTATTAGTATCTAAATGTTTAGCTAACTGATTTCTGTCTGCAGATATACCTATGCTGTTTAGATGCTTAACAGTCAAAGTTATACTAGGGAATTCAAGTGTTTTTTCCTCATCTTCCTTTCGAATAACTACAGCTTTACTAAATTTAGATCTGGAACTTTTCTCTAGCGCTTCTTTCTTTTTCATCTCTATTAAATTCAACAATTCTTGTAAACTCAGTTTGGTTTTCTTTGAGCCAACTAAATGATCGGTGGATATTCTAAAAAAACCTAAATAACTCTCACCAGTTTTTATACAATTAGTGCAAGTAACAAAATGTATTCCTAAAACACCTTTAATTTCATTTAAAGAATAACCGCAATAATATAAAATTTTACCATCTAAGCTATAAAGATACACAGTCTTACCTTGATCAACCCTAAAATTAACTATTCTTTGGGTATTAAGATTAAATTTATCCTGTAATAAGTAGTACTGCTCTAAAAATAAGTAAGAAAAATTAAAATTAAAATTATTTGATGTATTGAATTCTAAGCCTATATTATCCGGCATAACCATAACTTCTAATCTAAACGCCTCAAAACCTTCTTTTTTAATTAAAGGTAGAAGTAAACCTGAATTTTTCTGGTTAAAATGCTTAGAAGAGAAATATTGGTCTAGTCTTCTAGATAGACTGTTACTAGAACCTACATACTTAGCACCTGACGCAATGTGTGTAAATATATAAACACCTGCTTTTATACCTCTGGTGTTAGGTTTACCTACTAAACTTTCAAAAGCACTAATAGTTTGTTCATTTAAAGGTAAATCAAATCTAACACCAGGTATAGCTTTAAGCCTAGATAATTCAGCTTCTGTTATACAAACTTTTTGATTTTTTAGTAGTTTATTTAATACATCTGCAGTAATATCTTTAGAATCTTTGAAAGTCGTTTTATTAGGCGTTGTACTATAGAATTTAACTTGGCTACTTAAATTAATATTAAAAGGTGCTCTCGTACCAGTATAAGCTGGAGATCTTCCTTTATCACCTTCAGCTACAGAAATATAGCTCATATATTGACCTAAGAAAATAGAAATAATCTGAGTTAATTTATAGTTTACATACTTGCTATTATAATAAGCAAGCTTGAATATGAGATAAACAATGAAAGATTTAGCCTTTGAAAAGAAAATCATATAAAGAATAAAGAAAACCCCAACTATAAAATAATTAATATAGTAGTTTAATTTCGCACCACGAAACATACTGGGGTTATCACTTAGCTTATGCAGTGTAGGACAGTTAAGTGGTAACTTTAATCTTGGGTTACTTAGTTCTCCCAAGAACCGGTTTCCCGGCGACTAGAGTACACCTTACAGTATGGATACTGAAGAACCATCTACTCGTTGCTCTTTTACAGTAACCCTGTATAAGCTATAATATTATGTAGATACTCCTACGGTGTATTTCATAGTAATCTCCTGTAAAAAGATACCCATATTACTATATCATAAATTACTGATTTAGATCCGCGATTACCCATTTCAAGTATGAGGGAACTACGTCCGCGCCCTAATCATACCTTCATCTTTAGTGATATTACCATACCTTGAGTCATTAATCAAGCCAGTCAACAAGTTTCCTTGTTGCTTTGGTTACTAAAGCTTTAGGGCTTCCCCGGAGTTTGGCTCTTTTTCACTCTAAATAGATAATCATTACTATTTATTATGAATAACATCACCAGATGTTATTACAAATCTTATATGTGTTAATTCAGGAACTATTACTCTGTTATCAACCTCTAACATTCTTAATCCTCCATCTTCTAAATCAGAATCTGGTACTATATAAGAATCAAATTCTATAAATTCTTCATTTGAATCTATGAAATCTGGGTACTGATATGATCAATATCATTGGTGCCCCTCAGCTAAAATAGTCATAGAAGGGTCATTAACTTCATCCATTAAATATAATAATTTGAAAGAAGGGAAAGCTATTAATATTAATATAACTGCAGGAGTGATAGTTCATATTAATTCGATTAATGTCGATTCTTAAGTACTTTCATACTTAACTGGACTATATCTTACCTTATATTTATATAAGGTTTCCACGTTTAGTCTCTAAGGATCCTACTGAAATATAGGGCGGTCTTTCATAACAAGCTCGCTCTATCTATATTTGGTGGTTTCCTGCTGATAGTCCATTGTACATCCTTTAGGGTTATCACTGATAAAGCATATCTTCGTCATCTTTATAGTACCTAAAGGCTTTAGAAGTTTCCAGCATATAGTGAAATTTTACTCATAGTTTTTTTTAAGTTTAACGCTCTCCAGTAAATTTATATCTATCTTTAAATATTTCACCTGAATTTATATAAAGTCTTACAGTATTAGCACTAATATCTAAAAATTTCGCGGCTTTTCTGATTGAAACAAAACTACCTATTAATTTAAATCCTTCTGAATCACATTTTTCATGTATATAGACAAGATGACCTCTACTAGTACTCATTTTTAATAGAGTTTCTTCAGAATGCTTTCTACCTAAAGCCTTTTGTCTCATTAACTCTTTAGTAGGCAAAGCCCCTAACGAATGAGTTTTACCAAATAATGGGTTATTTTCATTAGAATTGTTTGAAGACATAAGAGCTTTAGTTTCTTCTGTATGAGTACGGCCATATAAAGCTAATTTTTCTTGAATATAGACTCCTTTTAAAGAAGAGCTTGCGCCACTAATTTTTGTCTTAGTCTCTTCACTAAGCTTATGGCCTGATGAAGAACCAGCTATTTTTAAAGTATTATATCTTGGATTTAATTTATCCATGTAGTATTGTTCTCTTTCTGTTAAATTAGCTATATCGCAATATTCTAATATCTCAAGTGAAAAATTAGAATACCCATATTTAATTAAAGCTCTACTTATTACAAGAGTTTCTCTATTTTTTAAATAACTAAGGTTAAAATATCTAATAAATCTTTTAGCTAAACTTATAGATTGTCCAATGTATATATCATTCGTTATTTTATTGGTTCATTTATAAATTCCTGATTTATCTTTATTATCCTTAATAATTAACTTTCTCATTGAAAAAGCATCTTCGTAAAACTTTACGCTACTAATAGGGGAAGAGGATGTTGTACTGTAAGACCGGTGATTATAAAAAAATTTATATATGGAGTTAAACTTAAAACACTTTTGAGTCGGCACATCTCTACCGTGATTTAAGTATTTATGTGATATTTGTGTTTTACTTGATGCAAAATTTTTCATTATAGAAAATAATATTCATCCTACAGCAAATAAAATTAAAACTAAATAGTACATAATGTTATCATGAAGTTCCACTAATCCCTCCATTTGAGGTGTCGCACTGTCTTGGAAATATATACCTCAAGGCATAGGTGCATCAAAATTAATAAATGTATTAAATAAATGTTTCATATATAAATTTTTAATATAAAATTTCTAATTATATGTCTATATATACAGCTTATAGCCGACCTGCTGCTTATATAAGCAATACTTGTAATTAGTTATATAGCAGCTGCTGGCTATATACAGCCAGCCATGCAAAGGTACAGCAGTTGCTGTAGTATAAGTATAATAGAATTGCCGCCTGTTATATAGCTAGCTTTAGCTCTTAGGGCTTTATATAGCTATAGCGAGGAACGAAGCTCCTCGCTATATAAAACCCTAAGAGGGGGGGAGGAGTAAGCTCTCGTGAACGAGAGCTCACCCCCCCCCCCCCCCCCCCCCCCCCCCCCCCCCCCCCCCCCCCCCACGAGGGGGGAAGGGGTAAATAATTAGTCCAAGCTAGCTAAGACTAAAAAATTTTTTTTTCTCTTTAGCCTTCTGCATTTGTGTATTCCGATTCCTATTCCCTCCGAAGGATGGGGGCGAAGCTCGGAATCAGAATAAGCAATAAAAAAAAAAATAAGAGGAATATAGGCGCGAACGAAGTCCGCTCTTCTTCGAAAAAAATCCGCAAGCTCTACCAGCTTTATTTTTTACTAGTGAGAGACGAAGTCTACTAGCCTCTTTATTTTTTTTTTTACTGCCTGCAAAAAGAAAAGAGTGCGCAGTATCCTTGCGGATAGAAATAACTTCACCTAGCTACGTATAACTTTGTTAGCCAACCGAGCTCCTCTTAATTCACATGAACTCTCAGAAAGACGCCCCCTTATTTTTTTAAGATGTTCTCGTAACACGAATAGTCTACTCAAGTTTGCTAATTTTCTTCGAGCTTGCTATGAAAGCGCAAGCTCGAAGAAAAAAATTATTAAAAAAAAAAATAAATAACTTTATCTTTTTTTTTATCGCTGGCGCGATCTTTTTCGTAGTACAGTAATATCCCTTTGGGATTAGACGAATAAAAAAAAAATATATTTTTTTTTATACTAGACGGCGCAAGCTCATCTAGCCCCATATTCCCGCCTTCGGCGGGAGGCATTCTTCTGGGAATTAGTACTAGTAAGCTCGAAAAAAATACACAATAAAAATATTATTATACAACATATAATAATAATAAAGCCATCATTAAAGCAAATAACGCAGTTGCTTCTGAGAAAGCAAACCCTAATATAGAGTATGAAAATAATTGATTTTTTAAAGAAGGATTTCTAGCCACACCTATAATTAAACACCCAAACACTACACCTATTCCTACTCCAGCTCCTGCTAGACCTATAGTTGCTAAACCTGCTCCAATAAGCTTTGAGGCTTCAACCATTATTATTATTAAAGCTAAAATCCTGGGGGTATATTGATTTACAAAGTAAAAGGTTTTAGTTTATTTTTAAAATAACTCTTAATGTACCGGACTATTAAGTATCATTAAATAGCGACCTTCGCGATTTCCATCCTTCGGAGGAAATACTCGTAAAAAAAAAAAATAAGAATAGGCAGTAGGCTGATTTCGGAGAAATATGCCTACTACTCTTATTATTTTTTCCTAGCGAAGCTACTATCGTCCTGTTAGAAATTATATGCAGTGGCCCGGGGGGGCTCGCGCCTCCTGATTCCCGAGCTTGCGCCGGGAATAAGGATAGCGCTCACTAAACTTCACAAATTAATATATTAAGGAGGCTATTAGGGTGGAGGTTAGTATATGTAATAGTTTAACAAGGAGGAGCTTGCTGATTCGTGAAACGAATAGCGCCGCGTGTGGGTATTTTTTTCTCTCTAGCGAAGCTCTTCCGACCCATACTCCCGATTCCCTATTCCCCATTCCCTCCGAAGGATGGGAATTAGGGAATTAGGGAGGCATTCTCCAGGGGAGGAAACGAATAGCGCCGCGCCTGGAACAAAGTTCGAGGCTTCGCCGCTTCGCGGCTTCGCTACCCCCGTTCACGCTTTCATACTTTTATACTTTTTAAGGCGCGATGAATCTCTTCGTAGGCATATTTTTTTTCGAGCTTGCTAGTCCATCCATATCCCTTTGGGTACGCGAGCTAAGGAGGACTACATAGGCGCAATACGAAAAAATACAGCAAGCTAAAACTTGCTATACATGTGAACTAGAGGGTGAGCTTGCGAGTCCATCCATATCCCTTTGGGTACGCGAGCTAAGGAGGACTACTCGTTTCACGAAGGGGCAAGCTCGCAAGCTCGGTCGGATAGCCGTCTACTGTAATACTACTTATGTTCAGTAAACATATTAATAAATTTTTTTGATTTATAAAAATAATTATTGGATTGTCTACTATCTATTTTCAATGCATTTTTACCTAATTCAAATACAAATCCTGCTGTAATTATACCAATAAAAATTAGCACTACTATTAATCCATAAATACCATTTTCATAAACGCTTATACCATATGGATATATTACTAATATTTCTAAGTCTAGAAGAAGATAAACTAATGCAAATATGAAGAATTTAACACCGAATTGAGTTCTATTTTGACCAAGGAAACTATGAAAACCACATTCAAAAATACTATATTTTTCTTGATACGTTTAAATCAAATTTATCTTACCTATAATTTTAACATATGAATTTAGTGCGTGTGTGCTTATAATTAATATTCGGAGCTTGCTATGAAATAGCACGAAGAGACTTCGTCTACGCAAGCTCTATCTATTTGTATTCATTGCATTACGGATTTTTTTTATTTCATCTAGCCCTTGTTTGGTTAAATGTTTTTTATTTTCCATCAGTGTTACAACTCTACTAAAATCTTTAAAATCTAAACTTTTATTACCATGTATGTAATATTTATCATAAAATGGAATAATAATATTTTTTAGACTAGAAAAATCAGATACTTTAAAATCAATTGCACCTCTACCATCTAAACTTGTATAACCACATCCTAAATATTCAATTAGACTTTTTATTAAAAACTCATCTCTAACACTTTGAGTTATAATAAAACTTAATTTTACCGCTTCTCCGATTTTAGATGTTTTAGATTTAAATACTACAACACTAAAACAACCTTCGGCGTCTGTAAATCCTGCTAATCAAAGAGGATCTATATTTAGAGATAATGGAATTTCAGGTCTTAATACAGGAGTGATGTTAGGGTAAGCAATTTTTAATTCATCCTTTAAACCGTTATTCATAACAGCTTTTAAAGAAACAAGTTCTGATTATCCTTTTTCCGTAAGATGACTTTTGTTTATAATTAAATTATAAGCTAGCTTAAATAACATATAATCTGCTTGTTTTTTAGTATTTAAAGGATATCTATCAAAATGGTTAATTATAATAGATAAACCTGTTAAAGATTCAACACGATACTGTGCAGCACCTTTACCCATAAGAAAGACACTACCAGTGTTAAAAAAGTTTTTTAAACTATTTAATAACACTAAATCTTTTTTATGTAAGCTTATTACAAATCTACATGCTACACGTCAACCTAATTTATATTTGTTATCTTTTATTATTGTTAATATAAAAGAACCTTCACCATCTGTAAATCCAGTAACGTATGAAGGATCTAATTTAGGGGGGAGGGAACTTTGTTCTAGCGAAGCTAGCTCACCTACTAGTGTAGAAAAATTTCTTGTTAAAATTATAGGGTTAGAAGGGATTTTGATCTGATAACTTCTTTTGAAGTCCACTAGAGTACACTTTAATAATGCGGATTTACCCGCATTACAACTACCATCTACTCGTTGCTCTTTTACAATAATACATGACTGTTTGGTCTCATGTATTACTGACTTAGATCCGCGATCGCCCATTTTGTTTTCACTCATCTTCTGGCTTGTTACTATACCTGAGTAATTAATTCAGCCACTCATACATTTTCATATATGGCTTAGTACCAGAAGCTTTAGGGGTTCCCCGGAATTTGGCAGTTTTCCCCAATTTATTGATTTCCCGATACAATTTTTAGGGTTATGAGGGGCAAGTATGAAATTAAGAAGTAAAAAAACTATTGTTAAAATAGTAACAAAAACAAAAAGAAAAGTTACACTACTCATTTAATTATTAAATAAAATTTGTACCAATATGGTCAAGATTGTTAATTATTAATAATAATTATTAATATTTCAATATATTTCTATATTGTTCAGACTATGTCATTATTACTTACTTAAAGTAATATTGGATTTTATTTTACGATTTTTTTTTTTATTATTAAGGCTATGAAATAGAGCTATAAGAATAAAAAAAAAATAGGGTAAGTTAGTCGTTGAACGGTTTTAGTTTTAATTAAACTAAACTTCGCTGCAAATATTTAATTAGTTGGGGCGCGGCGCAAGCTCGCTCTACTAATAAATCTTCTTGCAATTTATCCAATTTTCAATGGAATACATTATGTATTATCAAGGGGGCAATTCATATTTTCTAGCGAAGCTAGGACAAATTTTAATTTACAGAACTCTTTCTATATGAGTTCATATTTTCTTTTATTTTACATATTTCTTTATATCCCTTCGTAGTTAAATGACTTTTTGATTCTATCATTTTAGCTACTAAGGATCAATCTTTAAAATCTTTATATTTAACACCTTTAATTTTATATTCCTTAAATAATAGAATAATCTTAGCATTAATATCTTCAAGAGCTTGCGCCTTCTAGTAACAAAAATTACAGCCTTATTACCTTTATTATGATAATTAAACCCGGCTTCGCACACAACCAAAAAAATCTACGAAAGATTTCAATAGTTGTTTATCTTTATTATGCTGATGAGGCGAAGCCTACCTAAAACTCAATGACACATATTTATCATCTGATGTAGTATACACAGAAAAAGAACCCTCTCCAGATACAAATCCGGCCATCCATTCAGGATGAGGTATTACCATATTTTCAATTAAAGGTCTTATTACCGGTATAATATGTGGAAAATCTTCTTTAACTGATGATGATAAACCTAAGTTCATTGAAGCACGAATACTAATAATTTCTTGTAAGGCTGTGGAGCCTACTTCATAACTCAAATGCTCCTGGCTATTTAATTTATTAATTATTAGTTTGAATAACTCAAAGTCAGCTTTTTTTTGTGTAATTAAATTATACTTATCAAAATGAGATATTATTATAGCTATATCCTTTAAAGATCTTACTTTGTATACACATTCCTTGTTAGAAATATTAATTGAACCTGTATTATTAAAATATATTTTTATTTCTTCCAATAAAGATAAATCTCTTATATCTAACTTAATTTGGAATGTAGGTCTTACTCTTCATTTATCTTTATTCTTTTCTAAATGGATCATAAAAGAACCTTCAGCGTCCGTAAATCCTGTAACAAATCAAGGATTTATCGGCGCACTGTCATTGTTATTAATATTTGGAATATAAAGAGGGGACTTCGTTCCCGCCTTGAGATGTTCAATATTTACAGCTTGTCTACCACTAACGGTCTGTGTAGAAAAGAATCTTAGTTTATTTAAGTTTATTATTAAATGGAGGCGCGAGCTCTTCTGTAATTTTTCATGTTTACGAGCTTGCGCCTTTAATTATTTAAATACTAAGGACTAGCTTAGGTAACGAATCTTATTCAGAAGAGCTTACTAGTTCCTGATCCCGTAGGGATATGGAATTAGTATGCTCTTCCTATAAGGCGGCACTGTTTTACTTCAAGAGGATTAGTCTGAGCCCACGCGTCGAAGTATTCCTAATTCGGAATAAGAATAAAGTTATTCTTTTTAATTTATTCATTACAAAAAATGGTATTTTTTTTTATTTACCCATGCTTAGCCATTCTTTGTTCATAAATAAAAATAATAGAATAACAAGTGTAATTATAGAAATTACAAAAGAAATCGGACTTGATATAGCTATATTTTTATAGTTAAACTTTAATTGTTTAATTATTTTTTGATTATCATCTACAACATTACCTCTTAAGGTAAGAGTTTCTAATAATGGATTTATTTTATATTCAGGTAAACTAAAGAACATTTCTTTTACTATACCTAAATAATAAACTCCTCCTATTACACTAGTTAATATTGCGATTAAAGATAAGAAGATAAGACCTTTATCTAAGGCTGCACTTAACACCATTTGTTTTCCAAAGAATCCTATTAAAGGAGGAACTCCTACAAATGAAAAGATAGTAATAGCTAAACTTATAGCTAAGAAAGGATTTATATAAAAATAACCTTTCAGTTGAGTTACTAGTTGTATAGGTGAATTGTTTTTGTCCATTAATTCTTCATGTTCTTTGTTTTCACTTATATAACAATATAAAGAGAACCCTATAGCTATTAATATAACAAATGCGTTTAAATTACTTATAGAATATTGTGTTAAATAGAATATAAATGCTTGAGTAGATTCAACACTAGATATACCTAATGCTAAAAGTATAAATCCTACGTGAGAGATAGTACTATATGCAAATAACCTTTTAATTCTAAATTGAGTTAAACCTACCACAGTTCCTATTATTAATGAGAATAGTGAACTTATTAGTAAAATAAATGTTCAACTCATTTCTGAAAAACTACTGTTAGTATAATACACTAATTGTAATAATAATATAAATATAGAAATTTTGGCTATTATAGCCACGAATGTTGTTACTATTGTAGGTATAGCGTCATATACGTCCACATGACGACTGTAAAATTTATCGTCCAAATTAAAGAAAAGAACAACTTTATATAATCGGGTAGTGCTGCGCACTAGCAAGCTCGTAATTTTAGAGCCTGCGCCTAAGAAAAAAAATACTGCATGAACCAGAGTAGTCTATTTTAGATATCTACCTTTATTCATTCCTGTTCTTATTTGGCGAATCTGATCGAAACCTTCGTTAGTTAAATGAACTTTTGTTTGTATCATTTTAGCTACTTTAGCTCAATCTTTGAAATCCTTAGATTTAACGCCAACGATAGGGTATTTATCGAAAAAAGGTAAAATCTTTTCATAATTATCTTTGAATGATTGACATCTGAACTCAATATAATCTTTATAAGAATAAGTTTGACCACACCCAAAGAAATCTACTAAACTTTTCAATAATAATTCATCTCTAATGTGTTGAGTTACTACAAAAAGTAATACTACACGACTTCCTCTTTTATGTAATTTAGATTCTCTAATACTAACTTTAAAACAACCATCACCACTCGTAAAACCAGCTACTCATTGAGGATCTAATTTGACATTTTTAAGTGGTGGTAATAATGGTCTTACTAAAGCAACAGTATTAGGGAAGCCTTCTAATAGTAAAGGGGTTAATCCTCTATTTAAAGAAGCTCTAATACCTATTATTTTTTGTAAACCTTCAGCTGTTAAATGTTCCCCACGTTGCATCATCATAACAACTTGTTTAAATAATAAATAATCAGAATATTTATTAGTTTTTAAAGGATATTTATCAAAATGAGGTATTACTTTGGTTATTATTTGATCTAAAGAACCTATTGTAAAATCACGACAACCATTTCTTTCTTTACCTATTCTTCCAACTCCAAAGTAGGTTTGAATAAGTTTTAAAAGATCTAGGTCTCTTACATGAAGATTAATTGTGAAATTAGCCTCTATTTGTCATCCTAGTTTGCTTTTTGGTGATTTACGTACTAGAACCATAAAGCATCCTTCTGCGTCAGAGAATCCCGATATAAATCAAGGATCCTGACGCAGTTGGCTATTATCTAGGTTAGACTCCGAAGAATAAAATTGTCTTTGAATAATTTGGTTAGAAAGGGTTTTAACTTGATAACTTCTTCCGAAGCCCAGTAGAGTATATCTTAAATGCGGTATATTAATACCGCATCAACTACCATTTACTCGTTGCTCTTTTACAATAATACATGACTGTTTAGTCTCATGTATTACTGACTTAGATCCACGATTGCCCATTTTGTTTTCACTCATCTTCTGGCTTGTTACTATACCTGAGTAGTTAATTCAGCCACTCATACATTTTCATGTATGGCTTAGTACCAGAAGCTTTAGGGGTTCCCTGGAATTTGATAGTTTACACCCAACGTATGTTGATAAGGATTCCCTAAGTCCTTTTTCAGGTGATCAGAAATGGAATGGTGCTGCACTTACTTTAAATAAGAATCCTATTGTAAATATTACTAAAGAAAGATTAATATAATAAGGTGTATATCATAAATTTGTAGAAAGATCACTTATACTAGTTATGATATATAAACCATCTAAGTTAGTAGTACCTGAATTAGCATATAATAAACTAGTTCCTAATAAGATAAAGCATGAGCTTAATCCTCCTAATAAAAAGTATATTAAACCTCCTGTAGTAGATAGTTCTGAATTTCTATATATAGTACTTAATATATAAAGTCCGTAACTTTGTAATTCGATAGCCAGGAAAATAGATACTAAATCATTAGTTGACATTAATAATACTGCACCTGTAATTACAAATAGTATAATTAACGATTATAATGGATTTATCTTGCAAATTCTAATGGATTATCTTAACAGTCTTAAACCTTTAGGAGGAGCTTGCGCCGCGCCTTAATGAGTAGCTATAATCTGGTTTAATTTAGTGAAGATAGAGCTTGCGCCTACAATTCTCTATTATACATTGAATCTTTAATATCTTTTATTAAATTAATACCCTCAGGTGTTAAATGTGCTTTACTATTTATTAAAATAGATGCTTTTTTAAATCTCTCAAAATCTAATAACTTTACTCCAGATAGAGTATGTTTAGATAAAAAAGGTATCAACTTTTGATTTAAGTCCTCTGACTTAGTAATAACTAATTCAACTGTACCACGGGTTTTATGTTTTCTTACTACTCCACACCCCAAATAATCCGCAATTCTTTTTAGTAAATCTAAATCTTTAGCATGTTGACTTAAACTAAATATTAGACTCACTGCGTATCCTACTTTTCTATCCTTACTAGGGTAAAGAGAAATAAAGAAAGATGCTTCAGCGGTTAAGAATCCTGCTAATCAATCAGGATTTATAAAAGGGGCTAGCTTAAATTCTGGAAGAACTGCAGCTTTTAGATCAGGAAATTCCTCTTCTATAACCTTAGGTAATCCTTTATTTAAATTAGCTCTTTGAGAGAAGATTTTTAATAAACCAGGTAAGGACTTATGTTCCCCTTTCTCCATAAGTAGAAGTATTCTCTTAAATACTAAGTAGTCTTTCAACTTAAAAGATGCTAAAGGATACTTATCGAAATGAGGTAAAAGATGTTTTATTAAATCTTTTGTTGAAGCTATTGTATAATAGACTATTCCTCTTTTACTTTTGTAGATTTTACCTGTATTAAAGAAAGCTTTAAATTGAACTAAAATATCTAAATCTTTTATGTCTAATCCTATGGTAAATACAGGATGAATTTTTCAACCTGTACCAGATTTCTTTTTAGAAGTAGAAACAGTGAATGAACCATCCCCGTCTGTAAATCCTGTTATAAATCTTGGATTTAATTTAAACCTTTCTGGCGAAGCACCCCTGCCATTAATAGAAGATAATTCAGAATCAAGATTAATGTTTGAAACATTAGTTGTATAATAGCGTTTAATTAGAATTTGTTTAGATGGGATTCCATATCAGGATATTCTTTCGAACCCTCTTAGAGTATACCTTAATATTGGATTAGTTACTAACCCAATATAACTGCCGTCTACTCGTTGCTCTTTTACAACAGTATATAGCTTGCGCACAAGTACTGTTGACTTAGATCCGCGATTACCCATTCCTTTTTCAAGAATCTTTTGACTTGTTACCATACATGAGTAATTAGTTCATCCACCACGGTATAATTCAACCAGATTTGGTATCAAAAGCTTTAGGGCTTCCCCGGAGTTTGACAGTTTATCCCTTAATAATAATAGAAACAACTTCCCAGGTTGTTGTTGTTTAGGATATTCAATAATTTTAAAATGTTCTCCCATTTTATTTATTATTTTTGTGTTATAATAAATAAATTTATATAACAATAAATCTTTTAAAGAAGAATATTCTGACACTCATACTTTTCTAGGGTAAAAACTAGTTAATTGTAATATTAATATACTAACTAAAAAGATAAAAATATGGAATATTTGTGTGATATTTGTCATAAGTAATAAACCACCATGTAAACCGACTCCTTTAGTTACAACAGCTAAAGAAGAGATATCATGTAAAATACAATAAATTAATATTAATATCGCTATCCTATTAAATAGTATCGATATATCTCGTCTTATATTGACGGCGTTTGAAAGTAAAACTAGTATTATTGATAATATAATCATTTTTTTTTTAAGTGTTTTGCTAGTTAATTAGACTTAACCATGGCCTCACGGCGAGCCTTAGGAGAAAATCGAATTCTCATTACTAACGTATGAAATTAGAGTTTTAACCATTTAAACTACTTAGGCTTGCTTAATAGCATATTACTACGAGCTTGCGAGTAAGAGGAGGGTTCGAAGAGGGAACGAGAGCAGTAACCTCCGCCTAAAAAATACAGGCGTAGTCCTACGGACCAGCAAGCAAGCTCTTTATGGCTGAGGCGAAGCCTACTGATTCAGGGGTCGGAGTGAACTTTCTTACTCTCGCAAGCTAAAGCTTTAGCCTACTATAGAAGGAACTTCGTCCCCCTCAACAAAGAGGGCAAGCTAGCGCACTAATTCTAGCTTTAGCTTATATATGCTGGCTATATGAATAGAGACAGCTCCTAGGGTAAACACTCGGGATCGAACCGAGAACAAGTTACACCACAAATAACCACTCTACCGATTGAGTTATGTCTACCTTAATAAATCTAGCTTTAGTTGCTTTAGTTAGCAGGAGCTTGCTATGAAGGCGCAAGCTCTCCCTGAAGAATGCCTCCCGAAGGGGATAAGGGTGAGACTTCGTCTACGCAAGCTCGAGACTTCGTCTCGCGGCGCAAACTCTCCCGTAGGGATACACTTCGTTAGGGGGCTCGTCGAGCGATAAAAAAAAAATCCGAAGGATATGCTTCGCGCTTCGCGCTTCGCTACTAATATTAAGATAAAATTATCCTGCGGTGATTCGAACACCGACTGTAAATACCAAAAATTTATGATCTACCCATTAATCGACAGGATATAGGAGGCAAGATAGCCACCTCCCCCCTATTCAAGGCGCGAGCTCTTAATATTCCCAGAGCTTGCGGGATTTTTTTCATAGTACATATCCGGCGAGCCGGATTTGTACTAGCAAGCTCGAAGAAAAAAAAAAAGAGCGGACTTCGTTCGCGCCTAAATTATTTAGCGAAGAAAAAAATCTTGCGCGATTCGTTCCACGAGGCATTCTTCTCGGAGTGAACTTTGCTTTAAAAAAAAAAATCGCGCAAGCTCGTAATTAAACTAGGGAGTAGGCTAAATAATTATTAGTGTACAGGCAAGAGGACTTGAACCTCTATGGTAATAATACCCGTCGCACCTAAAACGACTTCGTCTTCCATTCCGACATGCCTGCTTTTAATTGTGGGCGCTAGCTCGAGACTTCGTCTACCCGCCCAAGCTCTCTCGTAGGGAATAGGGGGAGCTTGCTCCTGCGGAGAGACGAAGTCTACTGCTATACGAGTAGGCGTAGGCTGGGGTATAAAAAAAAATATCTTTTTTTTTTATTCGTCGCTTGCGGATTTTCTCCGAAAATATAAGAGGGGGGGCCGCTAGCTCTTCATAGCAAGCTCTTCGTTCGTGCCTGTATTTTTTTTCCCTCCCTACTCCTCATCCTCGCTAGCTAGAAATATAGGACTTGCAGGATTCGAACCTACATTTTAATGATTAAAAGTCATATGCATTCACCATTATACTAAAGTCCCTTATAGCACGAGAACTAAAAAAAAAAAATAAGAGTAGTGCATATCCATATTCCCTCCGGTAGACGAAGTATCGAGTGCGCGAACGAAGTCCGCTATAATATATTTTTTTTTTACGCTATGCAATACTGGATTAGCACGATTCCCTTCGGTATTCGTGGTACGAATCGGGCTAGCATATCCATATCCCTCCGGGATATGGATAGTAAAAAAAATAAGGCGGTAACGAATAGGCTCCGCCTCTTCCTTTATTTTTTTCTCGTTCGAGTAAGGCGCAAGCCAAGCTAGAGCCTCCGCCTACTCTAAGAATTAGCAAGCTAAAGCTACACTTTTATATGCACACGGTAAGACTTGAACTTACAACAAAAATAGCTTCAATATTTCACTCTACCGATTGAGTTACATGTGCTTTTTTATTAGGGCGAGCTCTACCGATTTCCTTCGGGAGAGCTTGCCCCGCGAGACGAAGTCTCGAGCTTGCCCTAGACGAAGTCTCGCCGGGCAAGCTCTCCGGGGCTATCCTAAATATCTTTCTTTTTAGACGCGAACGAGTAGGTTACGCCTACTCTTTATTTAAGACGGGAACGAGTAGGCTATGCCTACTCTTTATATATCGACCCTCTAGAGCTTGCTATGAAGAGCTAGCGCGATTCGTGGAACGAATACCCCGGAGGGAGTAGACGAAGTCTCACCCCTTATTCCCGCCTTCGGCGGGAGGCATTCTTCTGAACGAGTAAAAAAAATAAAGAGGAGTAGTACTGCGTACTAGCAAGCCCCCGAGCTTGCTATGAAGAGCTAGCTCTTCGTAGCTATTAACAATTTACGAGCTTGCTGATTCCTAATCCCGGAGGGATATTGAGCCGGAATTAGTCGAGACCTCCAATTATCTACTAATAGCGAAGTTTAAATATTATATCTTACAACTTAAACGTTCTGCTCAACCAATTGAGCTTCACAAGCTTATATGGAGACACTCGGATTTGAACCGAGCCTTCTAACATGCAAGGTCAGCATTCTACCAAATAAATTATGTCCCCTCCGGCAGATAGCTTATATAATACGTATAGCTATCTACCAGTAAGAGCTTGCGCCCTATTTAGAACTACTTTGTCCTTTCTTGCCTCTTCCTATATACTTTCCTAGCTTAGATATTTCCCGTTCTAGCTCGAAGAATTCACTCTCTGACATGATAGACAGTGGACTATCTTCAGTAAACAGTGGACTATCTTCAGTATCCTTCGGTTCAGGATTACTAGTTGGTAGGTCAGGAAGAAGTAGGATAGGATTTATAGTTTCCATTGCGGCTTCCCCTTCCGCATTATTCATAACTTCACGATACAAATCTCCATCTACTTGCATTGGCTCACCACGGTTAACAAGGTTTGACTCTAAGATCTCACCCATACCCTGGTTAGCTTGCGTATTTATAGGACTAGAGTTGTCGCTAGAAATACTATCTGGAGTTGACTCTGGTATAAAAAATTGCGGTGAAAAAGCCAATTCCCCTTCACTTGTCATATCATCTCCAGATATTAGAGGAACCTCCGGCTTACCTGCCTCCTCCTCGTTAGCTTGCGTATTTATAGGACTAGTTGGTTGGTCAGGAAGAAGTAGGATAGGATTTATAGTTTCCATTATGGCTTCCCCTTCCGCATTATTCATAACTTCACGATACAAATCTCCAGATATTACAGTAATCTCTTCCCCCTCTACCACTTGGTCACCCGAAGCCACTGCTGTACGACCTTCGCGTGAACCACTATTGTTATCATTATCCTTTGGACTTTCAGCATCATGTGGAGAAGGCGTATCCGCAAGGCGGTCTTCAGAAGATAGCTCCATAGGGGATTCTACTGTTGGTGGTTGCTCACCTTCATAATCAAAACTAACTCTTTCCCCTCCCAGAGTTATTTGGTGATAATGTGGTATATTATCCAAGGGGTTTGGATTATAAGAGATCACTCTAGTTGCTATTTCTCCTATGTTTAATCTACGATTAAACCCATCGGAGGTATTAGCAACTCTCTTATCGTTTCGACTTTGATAGTCTACAGCTTGTTTAGTAAAACCTACCCTTCTAACCCTATTTAAATTATCCCTTGGACTTTCAGCATCATGTGGAGAAGGCGTATCCGCAAGGCGGTCTTCAGAAGATAGCTCCATAGGGGATTCTACTGTTGGTGGTTGCTCACTCGCTTGCACTGCAGAAGCTACTTCACGATTATTTTGAGCATTATCATCCTCATCTCCGCTATAACCATAGAGATCCTCTTCCTCTTCATTTGACCTTGAGGGAAGAAGAGGTGTTTCATTTGGTAGCTTAGTATTAGGGGTTGGCCTTATGGAGGGGAGGTAGTCGTAATCAATCAAAGATATTCTAAGATTATCTGTATTTATATCTATACTTTCCTTTTTCGAGTTAGTAAATTCTATCACATCTATAAAAGGGAGATCACTCCCCTCCAGTCAACGTGCCTGAAATTTAAGCTTATCTTTACCAACATGAGTAGTCTCAGGTCTAGAAGATTTGACTATTTGCTCACCTTTATAATCAAAATTAACTCTTTTCCCTCCCAGAGATATTTGGTGATATTTATGTGGTATATTATCAAAGAGGTTTTTACTATTAAAGGGCAACTCTATATCTGTTATAATTCCCTTTTTTAATCTACGATTAAACTCTTCGACGGTATAATTAATTTTCTTAGGGTTTTTATTTTTATAGTCTACAGCTTGTTTAGTAAAACCTACACTTTTCTTTTTAACCCAACTAAAAATATCCTTATCTGATTGATACGTATAATTTTTCTCGACCCCAGCTAGAACACTAAAATTATCCTTATCTGATTGATAAGTTAAGTTTCCATCTGGATTTGTATAGATAAAATCCATACATTTACGAATAGATAACTCATCCCTATTATCTAACATATTATAGTCATGTGTAGGTATAGTCATATTTAACCGTTCTCCATTATTAAAAACAAGAGGTAATTTTACACTTCTATTATTCATGTCTAGAATGCTATAAAGTTCGTAATCGGGTGTATTTTTCTCTAGTATATCCGGTATTGCTGCACTTGTATACTTTATTCCAAAATATTTACTATCAGTGGGTTTAAGCTGAAAAAATTCAAATGTAAGTCTATTAATAGAAACACCATAAAAATTCTTGAATTTAGTTCATTCACTCTTAGTCAATAGACTAGCTATTTTTTTTATTAACTCTTCTCTAGATTTATATAATTTTAAATAATCTAAGCTAGCATCTAATCCACCCAGCATTTGCTGTCTATCTTTATAACCTTCCACAACTCCCTCTTTATACATATGAAAATAAGTCATATGACTACGATTTCTAGTTAATAATACACGGTTTATAGGATAATCACGACGAGTTTTAAAATAATAGTTATCATTATCCGGATATTCATTATTACTATAAATTCTATCTCATTGCTTTTCAGCTAGATCTATTAAATCACTTAATTTCTCACCAGTTATATTTCGTAATGAATGATTTAATTTTTTATCTTCTTTAATAGCAGATTCTGTTTCAGACCTGGCTTTATCCAATAAGTCCTTAAACTTAAGTCCAGCTTTATCTGAACGATTATGTTCATATGCACTGAAATACTGAAAGTTAGCTTTTAGACCTTTAGCTAAATAAAATGCCACTAATTCTTTATATTTCTTATCTATTATATATTCAAAATAAGCAAACTTCTTGGTAACGTGTTTGTCCCCATGTACTACTAATTTATCCCTATTAACTTTTTCCATAACTTCCACTTGCATTTTTACTAGATCTTGGATGTCTCTAGATAATTTAATACTATTAGTAGTATCAAATTCTTTAATTCTAAGATTATTTTTACTTTTTTCTTGGTAATAATTCTTAACAGTTTTTAATTGGGGTTCCATATAATACGCTGAAGGCCTTCATACTTTAAATAAACTTGTATTATTTATACTTTCGGCTTGAGTAAATATTATTAAACCATTAGTTCTATTGTTCGCCTTCTCCACCCCTATCCAGGGTAAAGATATACCATATTTAGATTCTAATGTTGTTGTAACATGCGAAATTTTTACTGAACTATACGGATCATTTTTATCTTGAAAATAATAAGAAGGCAAAAAGGTACAACCTTGTAAGTCATTTCTAATTATAGTAACTATTAAGAATCTCCCTTTTAAAACCAAAGAAACCGACCCTAAAAATTCAGGATTATGAAAATAATTTATTGGTCTTACTACGAATTTATCTTGCGATCTTTGAACACCTTCATTATTTTTAAGTAGTCACGTCATACTTGAGATAGGAGAATTCTTTATTTTATCTTTATATTCTTTAATTAGCCCTTCTCTATCTCATTCATCCCCATTTTTTCTGTCAAAGAATGTTTCTAGTTTTTTATTCTCCAGGATATTCATGGTTGGTCCATTCTTTATTATACCTGGTTTAGTGAAATGTACACCTTTCCAATCGAAATATCTTTGGTTACCTTGATTAAGATTAAACTTCAAAAAACCTGAATTACATGCATCCTGTAAAAATGGAGTTAGGGATATAAATGCCGCTATATAGCCGGCATCCCCCGCTAGATTCACTGCGCTCTTTAGTGCTATAGCCTCAGACTTATTTATTCCGACCCTCTCTCCCGGAGGGAATCGGTAAGCTCGGACTCCAGAATCGCCATCGGAGAGAGGGTCAACCCTACTGCACGATATTGTACTTTGTCTACCTCCTCCTCGCTTATTTATTTGCAAGATACCGTATATTATACAAATTGTGAATAATGTTATAATTATAACAATAAACCCTTTTATGATTATTGATATAATTATTGTACTACAATAGTTTTTAATTAAGTAATTTACAATTATAGTAAAGGTTATTCTATACAGATTTACTCTTTTTACTACGTAATCATTATACAAATAATAATCTTTATCCTCTATAGATTCTTTCTTCAGATATTTCACTATAAAATTTAGCAAATAAAAAAACATAGGTAAAGGAAGAGTAAGTATTAATATTGTTATTATAAAACTATTATTATCTTCTATATTTAATAACATAGTAGCTAGCAAATATCTAAAAATATATATTATTATAATAGAAATTATTCACATTTTAAATAAATGCTTTATAATTTTGCCTAGATTATTTATTATCAGTATAATAATGTGCACTAATTTTTCTCTAAGATCTACTTTTTTATCACTAGGCAAGCCACTATAAAAAAACTGAAAATGTTTTTTATAAAAATTTAGAGCTAAAGCTTTAACTAATATTACACTTAATATACTTAAAAATATAAAAACATAATTTTGTATTATAAAAAGTATGGGAAATAATATAAATAATATTAAAACCATTAATATATAAGTCCTAATTCCAAATAAAGATCTATGACTATAACATAAGATATAATTTATATTACTACCTAATTTAATGTATTTAAGAGGCACACATACTGATGATCCCAAATTTTCGGAAATATTATTTAAGACTTCTATGTATAAACTCCAATCTATTTGAATAGGTGTTACAGCTAGATGTATAAAAACTATCCCTAAAAATTGGTATAATTTTATATTAAAGATATATCGTCAGGCAAGCTCTAGATAATTTTTATAAAAGCTGCTTATCTTCTGACGATTTAAAAAAGTAAGAGCCGACTTCGTTCGTAGTTTAAAAAAAAAACCAGATCTATTACAACTTTGATACACAATTCTACTATTACTAACCAACTTATGAGAACTTTTATTATACATGGTATTTTTTTTCGTGTTTTTTTAGATATTTATTAGTGTAAATAAAGGTGTCGCTTTTAATTAAGTGAATAATCATAGCCTACGACTATTTACACTAGATTGTGAATTACCTCCTGCGTAGAGACGAACTCACTCACAAAGCCAACTAAGAGTATCAAGCTGGGCTATATTTACAGGCTAAATATCACTAATTAGCTTTCATTCCAGCTATATAGAACTTGGTAAGTTCGAGCTATGCACACGAGCCCACTATATTAGAGTACCCCCTACAGTACTAGCCTACAGTGGACTCTTATTTAGTCGTAGCTAGGATAAAAAATAAATCGCGAGCTTGCGAGAGACAAAGTCAGCCTCACCCTCGGGGGAATAGGGGAGATGATTGTTCGTTCCTAGCTAGCTACTCTTTATTTATCGTTATACTTTGCTAGGGAACTTTGTTCCTAGCAAAGTTTGCGACACGCTAAATTAGCGTACATAGCTCTAGCTATCGCATTTTTCAAGAGATGAAACTTGTTATTCCTAATTGTCTATAAGATATAGCCCACTTATCCAGCACAAGCTAGATGGCTAAGCATATCCGCAACTGCAAAGTAGTGTAGATGCGGCTATGTGGAATTGAACCGCATCATATAGTATGTATAAGAGCTTGCGCCTTAAATCATACTATACTAAACTAAATCCTATAGAATACGGTTAGTCAGATTCGAACTGACACAAATCGAGTGGAAATCGACAAGTCTACCATTAACCTATAACCGTTCAAGCTGGGTATAAAAAAAAATATATTAGAGCGGACTTCGTTCTAGCGAAGCTAGCCCTGAGGAGTGATTTGAACACACGAGTATAACTCAGAAAAGCTTAAGTTTTCTGAGTTTATTCTTCCACGAGGAGTAGTACTGCGTACTAGCCAGCTCTATTCCCAGAGCTGGCTATGAAGAGCTAGCGCGATTCGTTCCACGAATACCCCCGGAGGGAATATGAGCGACCCTTGCGCGCCATATTCCCTTATTCCCTAATTCCCGGAGGGAATAAGGGAATTAGGGAGGCATTCTTCTGGGAATAAGCAAGCTCTAAAATAAATTATTTAGTATTGCATAGCAAGCTCGTCCATCCTTCGGAGGACCAGCAAGCTCTTAGAGCCTGTACCGGCAAGCGAGGAATAAAAAAAAATCTATTTTTTTTTTATACGCAGCGCCCTTATAGTTTTAGCTTGTTCTATATATAATAAAGCTAAAGACGTGCATAAAAACTATACGCCTGTGTTTTTAGTTACATGAATATCCCTCCGAAGGATGGGATGGCGCGAACGAAGTCCGCTCTAAAAAAATGGCGCAAGCTCTAAATTTATTTTTTTTTTCTAGCGAAGCTACTACGCGAACGAAGTCCGCTCTCTACCTCTATAAAAACCTTCTTTAGCTATACATTTAGCTAGGTAAGAAGGGTACATATTAATAAAAGCTGCAGCTCTTCTTATAGAAGTAAAATACACAACTTCATTGGTTTAAACATTATAATTATCTTCTAATAGACCTAAAGGTTGAGAATTAGCTCCCAGTTTTATTTTAGCCTCTTCGGATAGAGGTTTACCTAATTTAGCTGCACGTATAAATTCTATAGTCTGAGGGCTATGTTTAAAGCCATATAGAGAACCCGCAGTTTTCAAGGTGTTATACTTAAACTCGTAGAGAGCTGGCTGATTCCCGCCGCCTTCGGACGGCGGGAATACTAAATAGAGGCGAAACTCGCTCTCTTTCTAAAAGCAATTCTATACTACATATTTCGACAATATCTAATTTAAATTCAGGAGCTTGCGCGACTCGTTCCACGAGGCATTCTTCTCGGGGTGGAGATTTTTTTCGAGCTGGCTGTCCTTATTCCTAAGATGAAAAGGAATAAGGACAGCCAGCCGACCCAACATAGCGAGCTTGCTATGAAGGCGCAAGCTCTACCTGAGTTAATATTAGTTCGAGCTTGCGCCTGTTTAACGGTTAAATAGTTTATAGGTTTATATACATAATTTTAATATCCGAAAAAGGACTTGAACCTTCAAGGCACTCTGCCTACAAATTTTAAGTTTGTTGTGTTTACCAATTTCACCATTCGGATTTTTTTTTACAATTAGCCAGGGTCGAACTGACAAAATTCGTTTGGTAAACGAATAGTTTACCATTAACTTATAATTGCTTACTTCCTACAACTATAGTCTTTCTTAACTGTCTACCGCCAATGAATATAGCTCATGGCGATACACTTTACACTGTAGCCTTGTCTTAAGACTACGGTGCAAATCTCTATCTAGTGTTATTGTTTTTTATATTAGAGAGAGCTGGATAGGCTTCGCCTCTCCAAATAAATTATCTCTCGTCTGAGTCTTTAGTTATATTTGGACCGATTCCACCACTCAGATTTAGGGCTAAAGTGACTTGAACACTTATAATTACTGTTATGAGCAGTACACTTTACCTATTAAGTTATAGCCCTACGCGGACAAAGGACTTGCACCTCTAACCTCTGGGCATGAGCCAAATGTGTTACTATTACACCAATCCGCTTTAGACTAGATAGGATTCGAACCTACGATGGTAGCATTGAAAGAGCTATGTCGTAACCACTTGACTACTAGTCCTTTGAAGGCGCAATTAAACTTGCGCCTTCATTTTGTGTATTATAATATACTACTTATAAAAGTAGACCGGGTTCTTTTGTGCCTACCCACGAACTTAATCTCTGTTTAGTAGGCGAAGCCTCTCCATACCCGGAGGCGCTAGCTATTCCGCCTTTCATTTTGAGTGTATATAGCCCTCAGATTTCATTTAATCCCTATTACTAGTCCTCAGGACCAGCAAGCTCTAAAAAAAAAATATATTTTTTTTTTAAGAGCGGACTTCGTTCGCGCCCACGAAGTCTGGTTTATGGGCGCCCTACCTCTAGTAGTGACTCTTTCTAGACTTATCAAATTAGAGAATAAAATCTATTATTCACTAATACGTCTAAAGAGGTCTTACCGCTTGACTACTAATCCTAGCTTGCTAAAGCAGTAAGCTTTGCCTGATTCGAAGAATAGTAGCTTCGCTAGGCAATAAGGCGCAACTCTATAAAGAGAGGAGTAGTACTGCGTACTAGCCAGCTCTATACCCAGAGCTTGCTATGAAGAGCTAGCGCCCTCCGAGCAGTAAAAAAAAAATAAAGAGAGAGAGGCGGAGCCTATTCGTCACCGCCTTATTTTTTTTTATCGCTGGCGCCTTACTATTTGTCAGCCCAATGCAAGTATCGCACTTACTTCTATTGATTACAAAACAATTGCATTACTTTTATGCTAATCAGGCATATTTTCTCCGAAAATACTAGCTACAATTTGCTAAAATTTAAAAAAGCCAAACCACCCGATAGCTAAGTATATCCTGGTATGGTTGGCTAATTTCTGCTGAGCAGAAATAGGCATGCATTGTACATGCGATATATGTATAAATAGTTATTTATAAAATTAGTACTTTATTCTTAAAAATCTCCAGATTCGTACGGATAAAGCCTATATTACATCCTTCGTAATAATATTTTACGTATATTTAAGAAATATCTTAAGATAAGCTTCGTGCCTATATGCTTTCAGCACTTATCCTTAACCAACTTAGCTTTCCTGCCGTGCCTATGCTATATATTTATCTTAGTGAAAGAAACATCCCTATGTATAGCTAAAGCTATACAGATATATAGAATTTTTATCCTATATTTTAATATTTGGGCACATAGACAACAGGTAAACCATAGGTTAGTAACTATTATTTAACCCTTTTACAAATTAAATTCTTCTTGTTCCTTTCGTACAAAAGTTAGTTCTTATTATATTCTAATTCCCCCTAGAAGATAGAAACCATACTGTCTCACGACGTATTTAACCCAGCTCATGTAACTTTTTAATCGACGAACAGTCGCACCCTACATAGTTCCTGCATCCATGAGGATAAGTTAAGCCGACATCGAGGTGCCAAACCGCGCACTCATTTTGTACACTCTTGCGCAAATTAGCCTGTTCTATGTGTTATCATAAAAGCGTCCGAGCGATAAAAAAATTAAAGAGAGCTTGCTATGCAATACCCCCTTGCCATTTTTTTTATTGCTGTACAAGCAATACCTCCGGTATACGAAATACCGAAGGATAGCTATAGCACTTATATTTCCATTTTTTTCAAAACGGTTCAGACTATGTCTTCATTATTATTATATATATATATTTTAGTAGGCGTGCCTCTATATTTTTTTTATTACTAATCCCGAGCTTGCTGGTCCGTAGGACTAGGGATAAGCCTTTCTTTATTTTCCGCCTATTCAACCTTTTACTGCAAAGGCTCCAATACGACGTTTTGATTTAGCTATTGAATAAGTTACATTTGATTTAGAATTACCTCTAAATAAAACTGAACTTAAACCTCTAAAAGAAGAATCTACATTTTTTAATCCTCCTTTTCATTTTAATGAATAGATAGATCTATCCGCTCTGTAACGTTTAGTTAATCTACCTTTAACTTCTAATCTTATACCTGCCATATTTTTATATCCAATAGATTTATAAATAGTATTATGGATATTTTCTTTATTAGCATCGCTGCTATGCATTATTCCATTATTTATATCTGAAGGGTATGTACCATCTAACAGTTTAGATAGAGAGGAGCTTTGCGCCAACCCTCCGATTCCCGGCGTAGCCGGAAATACTATATTAGAAATTATTTTTAAATCTTTAAATTTACTTTGAAATAGATCCATTTTTTGATCACCTTTTATTATAGATCTTTCTTTAATCGTATTAATATTAGGTAAATATGCTCTATTTAAAATACTAAACATAGAATTTATATAATTTATTCTTCTTTTTCTTAATTTTAATGCTAATGCATTAGTAAAAAGATCTGTATGATATGCGACAGATTTTAAATTAATTATATTATATTCTATTTTTTTTCCTAGAATTTTATTTAATATATTACTTAATTTAGGTAAAAACACCAATCTGTTGAATTTATATTGATTAAGAGAATATAATAAGTCATATTTTCTTAAGTATTTTAGATATTTTCTCGCATATTGGTTAAGAATAACACCTCAAACTTTTTTTAAATAAAGATCTTTTAATTTTATAAATTTATTTAAATATTCTAGTTTATATTTTATAAATTTGGTTTTTCTTATTATATCACTAATAAATATATATTGATCTTTATATTCACCTAAGATTTTATAAATTTTTTCTATATTTTCTTTATATAATAAAAAATAACGTTTGGCTATTAATTTTTTACTTATTTTTTTATTTATTTTTAAATATTTTTTTTTTAAGACATTTTTTTCTCTATTTAGAGTATACAGAGTAATTATTGCTTTATTATTAGTATGTTTAATTTCAGCATTACTTACGTGTATTCTTCTTAATAAATTACGTCTTCTTTTTAATAATATAAATTTAGATCCTGTATATTTATGATCTTTAAAATATAAATTAAAGTAACCTTTTATTATTTTGTTTATATTTAAATCATTAACTGGTATATTCTTTAATGTATTTTTATTATAAGAATAGATAGTATTCTTTCATTCTTTAGAAAATGAAGGTAAATATTTGGTTATTCCTATATCACCTATTTTTTTCTTTAAAAGTATTGTTTTAGATTGTTTTAAATTATTATTATAAATTTTCGAGCTAACTTTGCCTTGCCCACCTTTAGAAGAGGCGGCTTGAAAGTTAACGATTCCCGGCGTAGCCGGGAATACTACGTTACCGTCTTTATTCATTTTTCTAAATATTTATTCTTTCTTTTATTTTTTTTTATATATATATATATAATAATAATGTTGGGTGTAAAAAAGGATTATTGTTTAGTATTTTTCGAAGAAAAAACTGCAAGTAAAAGCAACTAGCTTTATATATCGGCTAGCTTGCTCTTCCTCGAAAACTGCATATAACTCACCTTATAGTCGTTGAACGTCTTTATCTTATAATTTATGCTAAGATAAATTTCGCTTCAAATTTACATAGCGAGCTTTATAGACGGAGTCTCGTAAAGCAACGCGTAAGTAATTTTTGAAATTAACCCAATATATTATTAATTATTCTTACTTCTCAATATAGGTTGCTGGCTGATTCCTGATTCCTGTAATCCCGAGCTTGCTGGTCCGTAGGACTAGGGATAGAGGCATTCTTCTGGGAATATGTATTTTAAAAAAAAAAGCGCCGACCTATACCACAGTGAAATAAAATATTAAAGGACAAACATCCCTAGCGTAGCTTTTCCAATAATCCAAGATCTTTCCTTGTTGCATCTTGTGATCCTATGCCCTGCTTACGCAACTGTAAGATTTGTTGATAATCAAACAGTAAGGCAAGATTTAGCCGTTGAGCTTTTTAGATAATTAAAACATAACTATTAGAGCATAGCTAGATAGCCAGTCTTAATAGTTAAAAAATATTAGTGCGAGCTTGCTATGAAATACATAGGCGCAGCTACTACTTAATATTTTTATTATCTCTAATTTCTATATAGTGAAAATCCTACCTTTTTTTAAATATATATACAACGAATGTACATATAAATAATTTTATATGATTAAAAATAGTTCTACTACCTTAAATCGCAAACAAAATAATTATAAATTATTAGACACTCCTGTTTACTCTTTACAGGGTCTGTGCCCCACATAAACTGTCCCCTAGCGATAGTTCCTTAACCAAGGGTACTTATCTATTTCTGCAGGCATAAATCCAAATTTAAGTATAATCTATCATTATGCGCTTACAGCAGAAAGGAAAATAAGCTGAATTAGGTTGATTTACTACGAGCTTAAGCTCGTCCTAAACCAATTCATTCATATGAAAAAAAAATAAAGGATTCTCATTGTCATAGAGCCAGCTTGCTAAGCAAGCCGGCCGTCAATTACCTTATAAACTGAAAATTGTTTATCATACTCTATAATTAGTGACAGTAAAGCTGCATAGGGTCTTCTCGTCTAACTAGAGGTAAACTGTATCTGCACAGCTATTCCAATTTCACTGAGTCAATCATAGAGACAGCTGTTGTATCGTTACATCATTCATGCAAGACCGCATTTAACGGCCAAGGCATTTCGCTACCTTAGGACCCTCACGTTAAGGCCGCCTTTAACCGGGGTTTCCGTCTACATCAAATATTAGTATATTTAATTATATCTGTTAACCAGCCGGCACCGGGCAGACATCACACTCTATACTTAGATTTTTAATCTTTCAGCAAAGTGCTGTGTTTTAATTAAACAGTCGTACAACACTATTTCATGCTTCTTCCTCTTTACCTGATATTAATCAAGAATAATGAGCTCTCCTTATCCCGAAGTTACGGTAGTCAATTTGCCGAGTTCCTTTATGATTGTTAGCTCATTTACGCCTTCGTATTCTCTACTAGCTTACTTGTTTCAGATTCTAGGTACGGTTACTTTCCATTTACAGCTATAGCTAGTTATAGCTATAGCTTAAACTTATTACTATTTTTCCAGTACATTTTTCACTTAAAATGTCGTCCTTAGTATGAAAGATTGTCTCATCGTTTTAATCTTTTGATTCCATAAACTTAGAGGCCGTTACTTAATTACATCCATAAGCTTTAGGCGGAAAATTTTCTTTTAGTTACTCATGTCACCATTATCACTTGAGTTAAATTATTATAATTTCATTTAAAAAATAAAAATCTTAATTTAGCTCAACGTTCTGCTACCCCATTTAATTATAATTAAAGAGCTTGCTATGAAATACAGCAGGACTATTAATTATAAAATAATATGGACAAGGTTTCGGTATATTGTTTAGATCCGATAAATTTTCGATGCTTTTAAAACTTAACAAGCGCTCTGTTACGAGGTCATAAAATTATGGCTGCTTCTAAGCCTATCTCCTTGTCGACTTTAATAAAAACCTTCTTAATTTCACTCAACTAATAATTTAGGAACCTTAACTCTTGTTCTGGGCTGTTTCCCTTTTGACATACAACCTTATCATTCTATGTCTGATGATTTAAGATATATCTTTGCCATTCCGAGTCTACATACTCACTGATAAAATCTTCATGATCCCCCAATTTGTACAAAATAAAACATGGGCTTAACTTGCTAACAAGCTAAGCCTTATGTCTTGTCTGAGATTAAATTCTGTACCTGCTAAGATATTATACTTAAATTGCCTACTGTTATAGGTTTCGCAGAAAACCAGCTATCCTGGTCAGTATTGTCTTTCACTACACCTACCATAATTCTTCGGATATTTATGCTACAATATTCCGTTCGGACTTTTATAATCCTGATTATGGTAAAATCACCAGGCTTCGGGTCTAACTTTAGACACTTACCGTTATTTTAACGCTCGGTTTAACTACGTAGAATCTCGCATCTAATGTTAACTTGGTGACCCATTATGCAAAAGGTACGTTCTAACTTTTTTATTTTTCCGAACTGCTTATAAAATTACTGTTTTTGTTTTGGTTCCCTCACGGTACTTTCCACTATCGCTTACATATTATATTTAGCCTTTGAGGAAGGTTCCCCATTAAATTTAAACAGTTTATCCACCATTTGACTTTCTAGGCTACTCTATTTTAGCTCACGCTAATCATAGAATCTCTTTTGATTTCTTTTCCTGAAGTTAATAAGATATTTCAATTCACTCCGTTTATTATTAGATTTCTCTTAGAGTTAATATAATTATAGGCTTGTAGGTAAAGAATTGCTCATATTACTGGTTGCCTATTAATAGCGAGCTTGCTATGAAATACGGCCAGCATATATATACAATCAGCTAGCAAGCCTATTTATATAAATAAATCTCTTTAATATGTAGCTTAAATTCTACAATAATTTCTTTCTATACTTATATAATTTAGGAGCAGCTAGCGAAACGCTGGCGCACCTAAATTACATTTATACTTTATATATCCAAAGCGAGCGGTAAAAAAAAATAGCTTTTTTTCTACCAGCTTCGCGATTCTGATTTGTACCGGAGCAGTAAAAAATATATTATACCGCTGATCCCGTAGGGATACTAATTTCGAAGAAATATGCAAGGGTCGAGCAGGAGTAGGCGTAACCTTTGCGGATTTCTGGGATTTTTTTCAAAGAAAAAAATACTGA